CTCTTCTTCGGCTTTGCCATAGTAAGGGCTTAGTCGGGTTGGGAGGTGAACAGAATCCCAGGATCCAACCGTTGCTTGGAAGTAGGCCAACTCTTGCAAGATAGGGTGAGAGAGGACTCCCCGAAGGTACGATTCAAAGTCTTTGCCACCGCCTGATAGATCCTTGTTGCTATACGCCTCCTTGACACTCTCACTGATAGCCCCCTGCCTGCTTACTAAGCTGGCCCCATTCAAACCGGAGTAGACAATCCTCTTCAGCAACGGCTTAGGACAATCAAATGTATCACCCCACTTCTTGTAAATGAAGGACCAGAAGGAGCCAGACCCATACGCATCCCACGTATTAGGTGCCTTCGCTGCCCCCATGAGGCCCGCATAGATCCCCGTGTGGCAGGCAACCATATCGATTTCTTCCAAAACAAGCCATCTCGGAAGGATTAGCTGGTCTGCGGCTCTCTTTATCACCCGCTTGATATCGCGCCTTAGGTTGGCTATGGTGGCAGAGCCTAGCTCATTCTTGGGGATAAGCCTTGCGTAACTGGCCGATTCCAGGTAGGAGGTGGCAAACAGGTGGCTAACAGGGCTCTTTCGGCCGAAGTATGTGCTCGCTCCCGGGTGAAAAGCTCGGAACAACATGTAGCTAGCGTTCACGAGGGTGGCACATTCCTGGTTAAGTAGCTCGATTAGGTGCCTGTAACGCTGCGGTGTAGCCGCTAAACGAGACCTCCCCTGGGCCAAGGGTGCCGCTAACGGGTAGGGAACCCCTGATAGGGTAGTGCTAAGCTCCAAGGGGTGTGGCAGTAAGCTCTCTGTATATGCCCTTCCTTCTATCTCCTCATAGAGGGCTCCGATCTTTTCCTGTACACCCGGTCCTATTCGGATGTTAGACACCAACCATTCGACTATCTGGTCTTCCGACCATTCCTCCTCCCGGCCTAATGCCTCTATTAGGTCGGGATGTGCACTAAGAAACTCTTGTGTTTTAATGGCCTCTTCCGGGGTAAGGCTCTTGTATATACCGTCTTCTCCAACACTTTCTTTCTCTCTCTCTTCTCCAACGCTCTCTTTCTCTCTATCTTCTTTCTCTCTATCTTCTTCCTTACTGCTTTCTTCTTGGTGGTTGCCTATTGTATTAGTGGGAGTAGGTACACTGTTTACACTGCCAACACTGCTGACACTGCCGACACTATCGACATCATCGACATTATCGACACTATCGACACTATCGACACTGTTGGATCTGCCTTCGTCCCCGGGTATGGTCTCGTTCGAATCATAGTCAATATCATCGATAGTCTCGCACCCCCTTCGTTCCCACTCTTCCTGATCTCTCCCATACCCTTCCCAGGGCTCCATCTCCATCAGTTGTTTCATTACCCTTGTCCGCTCGTTCCTCCTAATAGGTTGCCCCTCACTCAGGCTTAGACCTCTCACTATCCTTCCCTGATTCCTTCTCTTTATCCCTATGTCCCGATACCCCTGCGACCTAATAAAATCCTCTAGTGCGTCCCCGAAATGGTTGAATAGAAGGGGCTCCAACCCCTGGGCCTCTGTATAACCGATATAGCTCTCATATAATGACCCGGGAAGGGGTACTTTCTTTGCTCCCAGCGCAGTCTCGACCCCAGGGGCATACTTGACGGCCCGGTTTACCCACTCAATTAGGCCCGAGCTATCGGCCCCACCCCCAGTCAGCTCGTTAATGGCTTCTACACAATTGCCTATTTGGGTAAGCTTGGGTGGCGTGCTTAACGCCCAATTTACTATCCCACTGGCATCCTCCTGGAGCCTGTCAAGCAGGCATGGATCCCTTCGGGTAACTGTTCGAGGTGTTTGTAAGAAGAGAATCCTTCGCCTACCCCCGCTTGTCGCATCCACGTCTGGCCATTTCCAGTTGGCCGTAAAGATTATGTTGGCGTGGGGTTTAGTTGATTCAGCCGGTCTGCCTTTAGCTTCTACTGTTACCCTATCACTAGACATCATCTTCTTGAGTATGCTGGCTGCCGCGCCACTGGGTTTCCGGGTCACGTCTGGAAGAAGAAGAAGCGATTTCCCTTCAATTAGTGTCAACTCAAACCTATTGGCTATCCTACTTACGTCAAGGGTTTCACATGTCTCTCCTAATATGTATTCTAGCAGTTGGGTAAGCGTTGACTTTCCCGTAGCCCCCGGCCCCCAGAGATAGAGCCCAAACTGCTCCCGGGTCTCTAATGTGAACACTAGGTATAAGAAACTCCGCAGTATGTTAATCTTAAATGGGTTCCCATCCATTAGGGTAAGTAAGAACCGCTTCTGTATGTCCGTGAGCCGTGTACACTGATTAAGTGTGATCCCCGCGTAACAAGTGCACACCCAACCAGGCCCTGGTGGCCTTAGATTGGTTGCTGAGCCCCCAGGCACTAGGATCCCATTCAGGAATGGAAGCCCCCGCTCTTTGGTTCGAACCTGCTTCAGAAACCGACGCAATCGTTCTTCTATTGCCTTCAGGAACGCCTGAGAGCCTATCCTTTTCCTCTGGGCCCGCGTCCATCTAGTATCCATTGCTTGGATCTCGCCCTCTATCTGGTTTAAGATCTCATAACCCCACCCTTCAGGTAACTGCCACTGATCGAGAGCTTCCGTGTAAGTCTCTCTCGATGGTGCCAACTCCTTCGAATGTTTGCATTCAAGCAAAACTCGCTTGCTATCGGGATTTCTCTGAATCTGTTGGAAAGACGTAATAAACCGAATATCGGGGACATCTGCAATGGCTGGGTATGCCCGTTTTTGCGAAGAAATAAGAGCTAAGGTGTTGACATCATCCATTTCCTTCCGTAATTAGTACGTGTTTGTTTTTCAAAAGAGTGGTATAAGGTAATTGAAAAGCTTATTTAGCGGTTTGAATAAGAAAATCTCTAAAAGAAAATTATTGACGAGAACCCCTTTTCCATCATAATCTGACATAGTGGTCGTGCAGTTGCGAAATAAGAATCTTTCGAGGAAAGTCCGGACTCCATAAAGACGTGATGCTGGCTAGTAACCAGCGAGGAAATCTCCTTAGGGAAAGTGCCGCAGAAAATAAACCGCCATTTCACCCTTCCAGTTAAGCTTGCCTAGCGAGACGCATGAGCATTAACCAACCAACGGCGAACTCAGTGCCAAACGTGTCCTCTAAAATACCCACCAGGAGGGCATCCCGTCAATCGCAAATCTTAGGTCAAAAGAAGCCAGTCTGCCGCAATTGACAAAAAGTACCATCCTGGGATTCATTGTACTCCTTGGCGAATTTATGCAAATCTCCCCGGAAGTTTAGTTCCCATCCGCTCTTGCCTTTTTTTATAGTATGCCCTTACTTTTCTTACGCAGGTACCGCATATTTGAGTAATAAGTTTTTTGGAACTAAGAGTGTTCATGAGGTTTATAAAATTACTAAATCTGGTAAGTGTAAAGGCACTCTTGAATATCCAGATTTATATCAAAAAGACTTGATAATTGCAGAAAAGATCAATGCTATTATCAAAGATTTTCTTGAAAATTAGAATTTTTCCGTCCCTGAAAACAAACAGCTTAAAGCTAAATTTGAGGTTAAGCCAGGATCAGTGGCTTACTTTAGCATTTTATGGACCGTGAATACCTCTAGCGGTAAGCAAATGTCTCTAAATACTTTAAACTTTACGAAGGCAAGTGGAGCCTTTACTCACTAAGGATGATATATTAAATTATTTACCAAAAAACTTTATCCCTAAGATTGTAAAGCTTTCTGAAAATCATTTGGCAGCGGATACTACTTGGGAGCAAATTTTAGACAAAATTGAGCAAAGATATATACAGTTTTTTATTTTAGATTCAAAATGGCATATAATTTTTAATCCTCACCAGGATATAAACAATTTAGTTGTAGACGAAGAATTGCTATCGATACGTAAATCCTTATTCTATTTAGACGAGCGTTCGCCTTTGCCCGAGGATCCATTTGTTATTTCTTAGTTCACCTAATTAAATTATTAATGATATTGTATTGGATAGCTCGTTAGGTTGACGAATCCTCCTCAGGCAGGTAGCTTTGTCGGAACGAAATGAAGAACGAGAGTGAGTGCCTCTGAATTCCTTCCCAAAAATGATTAATGATGTGGATAAGCTGATACCGACTCGTCAATCTCCTCCATATTCAATCTGCCTCATATTACTGGCGCAAAGGCGAGAAACTCGTTGCATCGGTAAACCCATGCGCGAATTTGAGAGATTTTCCAGTTCTCTATCTGCGTCGCCTTCTCGCAATCCGGGGGCACAAGGGCGAAACAAAATGAACTTGCGAGGAAAAAGGGTAAGATTTATTCCATAAATTGATTTTTGTACTTGTAGTTGGAAGCAATTGTAAAGAGTTCCTCCCCTCAACAGTAATTGAATGACGAGGAGCCGTATGAGGTGGGAATCTCATGTACGGTTTTGTATAGCGACCTTGTAGCTGTCGACTATTTCACAACTACACCGAAAAAACCAAACTCTGCCCTACGTAAAGTCGCCAGGGTTCGATTAACCTCCAAGTTTGAGGTAACGGCTTACATACCAGGTATTGGACACAATTCGCAGGAACATTCGGTGGTCCTGGTGAGAGGCGGAAGGGTTAAAGACCTACCCGGCGTTAGGTATCACATCGTTAGAGGAGCCTTAGATGCTGTAGGAGTGAAAGATCGTAAAAAGGGGCGTTCCAGTGCGTCGCAAAGCATTGTCACAACTCGTATCATCGCGATGATTCCGTATCAGTTGTTCTGATATGTTAAATGTGTAGCCGACCCAGCATTGCCAGGGGACTGAAGCCTGCTACTGCAAAGATTGACTATTACCCATCTCTTTGCATGAGACAACTTGGTGTCTAATGTGTTTTACTCTAGCAGGTGAAGTTGAGTTTTACCCGTACTCTCATCTAAGGAGCCTTTCCCCTCTGGAACAGGTTCGGGTTAAGACTACGACTCTTCGGCGGAGACTTTGTCTACATCTACCGATTGGATTAGGAAACCTACGGACATTACTGGTAAGATCACTGAATTGCGAGATCTCCCCTTCCCATACTTATTTATCCCTTCTCCGTGGAAGAAGAGGAGACGGATGCTCAATGTGCAATGAGCAAATATGATTTGCGTAACGAACAAAAATTGGTTGAAAACGTAGTTGTTACTCAATCATATGGAAAGCTGTATTCGGCGAAAGTCGCACGTGCAGTTTGGGGGGAGATCCCTCACTAACCGGTGGATCCACTCTACAATATGGAGTGAAGAAGCCAAAATAGTAGCTTAAGACACCGCTGGGAAGGAAGAAGAAAGATTGCTTGAAGTCTTTGTAAACTCATGGTACATTGGAGCAGTGTCGTGAACGAAATTAGAAATATTGAATCGGATCCAATTTATCGTAATCGATTAGTAAACATGCTGGTTGATCGTATTCTAAAAAACGGCAAAAAATCACGAGCTTATCAGATTTTCTATCAGGCTATGAAGCGGATTAGATAAAAGACAAGTAGGAACCCACTGTCTGTTCTACGACAGGCTGTGCGTGGGGTAACTCCCGATGTAGTTACAGAAACCAAACGTGTAGGTGGATCAACTTATCGAGTTCCCGTTGAAGTAGTACCTGCAAAAGGAAAAGCATCGGCCATCCGGTGGTCATTGATCGCGTGTCGAAAACGCTCAGGTCGAAGTATGGCTTTAAGATTGAGTGATGAATTGATGGATGCCGCCAGAAATTCCGGTAGTGCCATACGGAAAAAGGAGGAGACTCATAAAGTTGCAGAAGCTAACAAAGCTTTTGCCCACTTCCGTTAGTTTTGTTTAGATTAGTTCCAATCCACAACAAAAAGAAAAAGATTGTGGATTGGAATCGAGGGGCAAAGATCGAGGAGTCAAAAAACACTACGCAGAAATGGATGATTGAGGGGTTGACGACTACTTCCTTCTCAGTTCGTTAATTTTTGCAATATCTGCAACACGTTGGTCGATGCCAAGCCCAAGCTGTGGAGTGCTTCGTTCGTGAAAAGGCTTGGCGCGAACGGAATTAGTTTCTTAGAGACCGACAGCAATTAGGGTTAGAAGCGTGCATCGTTTAGGAGAGAAATATCATTTCTCCCCTTCCCCTTGTTTTAGGAAATCCAGGTTGTGAAAGGAGTAACAATAAATATCGAGATACGGGTAAGAAGCTTCTGTATTCGGTAATTCTAGAGACTCAATCAATTCTGGTTGACACAGATATCTTTTTGTGATACACTACAAAATAACAGGCTTACTAGCTTGGGGAATCACTAACTCCTTTTCGAAAACCGAGAATTCCCATGACCGCAACTTTAGAACGACGCGAAAGCGCAAGCCTATGGGGTCGCTTCTGCGACTGGATCACCAGCACCGAAAACCGTCTTTACATCGGATGGTTCGGTGTCTTGATGATTCCCACCCTACTAACCGCAACCTCCGTATTCATCATCGCTTTCGTCGCAGCTCCTCCTGTAGATATTGACGGTATTCGCGAGCCTGTTTCTGGTTCTTTGCTATACGGTAACAATATTATATCCGGTGCTATCATCCCTACTTCTGCAGCTATTGGGTTACATTTCTACCCAATCTGGGAAGCAGCTTCCGTCGATGAATGGCTTTACAATGGTGGTCCATACGAACTGATCGTTCTTCACTTCCTACTTGGTGTAGCTTGCTACATGGGTCGCGAATGGGAACTAAGCTTCCGTTTAGGTATGCGCCCTTGGATTGCTGTTGCTTACTCAGCTCCAGTCGCAGCAGCTGCTGCCGTCTTCCTGATCTACCCAATTGGTCAAGGAAGTTTTTCTGACGGTATGCCTCTGGGCATTTCCGGTACTTTCAATTTCATGATCGTTTTCCAGGCTGAGCACAACATCCTTATGCATCCTTTCCACATGTTGGGTGTAGCTGGCGTATTCGGCGGCTCTCTATTCAGTGCTATGCATGGTTCTTTGGTAACTTCCAGTTTGATTAGAGAAACCACTGAGAACGAGTCTGCCAATGCAGGTTATAAGTTCGGCCAAGAAGAAGAGACTTACAACATTGTAGCTGCTCACGGCTACTTTGGTCGCTTGATCTTCCAATATGCTAGCTTCAACAATTCTCGTTCTCTACACTTCTTTTTAGCTGCCTGGCCCGTAGTAGGTATCTGGTTCACCGCTTTAGGCATCAGCACTATGGCATTCAATTTGAATGGTTTCAACTTCAACCAATCCGTGGTTGACAGCCAAGGCCGTGTTATAAACACCTGGGCTGACATCATAAACCGTGCTAACCTAGGTATGGAAGTCATGCATGAGCGTAACGCTCATAATTTCCCCCTAGACTTAGCTTCTTTCGAAGCCCCTCTTATAGACGGGTAATATCCGTCTGGTTATGTAGCACAACTGGATACCAAACCCTATTTCCCAAAATTGGGAAATAGGGTTTGGTATCCACTGAAAAAAGAAGTAGAGAAGGCTGGCTCGTACGGTAGAACGGAAAGAAAAGAGGATAACGGCCCGTGACAATCAATCTCACGGTCAGCGGTTTCCCACCTCAGATTGAGAAGAACGAAGAGTTAAAATATCGGGATTTATTACTGAATTGGGAAGAGTTTTTAATTCTATTTGCAAAATGTTTAAAACCCCTCAACTTTTGGGTAGAAGAAGTTAGGAGTACATTCCCCATTTTGCAGATTCTATGTTGTCTTTTTAACTATATGGATGGAGTTGATATGGTTGTGTATCAATCAAAGAATCATCTATCTAGCTTAACGAATGGACTTCGGTCATCCTCGAGGACCTCCTTAACAAGTCACAGAAAGAAGGGGCGGACGTAGCCAAGTGGATCAAGGCAATGGATTGTGGATCCATCACGCGCGGGTTCAATCCCCGTCGTTCGCCCATCCGGGGGGAATACAATAATACCGATCCGCTCGCTTATCGCTTGGAACGAGAATATTTATTTGTTGAGTGGGGTGGGATAGATATGGGTCTATTAGATAATGACATCTGAGAATTCCCAATCTCATTTCAGCTTTGGATGCGGCTATTTACGAAAATAACCAGACTCGACTGATAGATTCTTTTCATTCCATCTTGAAATTCTCAAGATTCTTCATATAATATAATAAATATGGATAATAGGTAGAGAAATAGTCTCGGAACTAATAAGGGAAAGAAACTATGATGAGAAAGGTGGTAGACGAACGAGTAGAAGTAAGGGGCCCAGATTATTCATCTGAAGTTTGGGACTTCGTCGAAGTCGATGCATTAAAGTACTTCTCCGAATCATTGAAAAACCAACATCTCGAAGAACTTGTAGTTAGTCCGGTTTCCACTACTAAACCTTTTATCAGATTATCTGACTTGTGATTTCTAAGTTCATTGTTTCTACATAATTTTCGTCATTCAGTAATGAGGGGTGGTAGCATCATCCTGGAAATGTTGATGTTGCTGTCAATACCAATTCTCATGCATTCCTTAAGCGACAAGGATTCGATCGAGAGAAGTTTTGTATTAGCAAAAGTCATTAATGGAGGTGACGGGATAAGAAAGAAACATACAGAGAATTATGACAATTTTCCCTACGATTGCTTCCTTCTATTCGAGAGATTCTTCTCTTTTAGAAGAAATGAGGAGGGAAGAGTACCAGTTCCCTACTACTTAGGTTCGAACAAAGAGATCTCAATCTCTGCGGATTCTTCAGAGGAAGAGATGAGCATTCGTTATGATGATGTCACGACTCCCTTGCTTCCCGGTAGATGGAAGGCACGCATAAAAAAGGATTTCTTTGGCGGGGATAGATTCAAGTATGAATCTGAAGAGATTCAAGTGGTTGGTGGGGGTAGGCTTTTGAAAGATTTGCTTATGTTTTTCAAATCCTATAAACAAGTTATAGTTTCCAAGAGCGGAAGTGACTGCCACCCAAACAATTTAGAGTCGCCACCTCTCTGCAAAATTCGTAACAGGCAAGATCTGGGTCGGCTACAAGCAATATGGCTTGGAAACGATTCATCAAGTCCCGTAGTATTGGACTCCTGTAAAAGAGCGTTATTGGAATCCGCAGATTCAGCCGATCGCCGAGGGGATGGATCGCCGTTTTCCTCTGAACAAGAAGCCTTTTCCAACTTGTCTTTGTTTATGTCTCATGAAAAAACGAAGTTGTTTTGCAACTCTATATCCGAATTAGAGTATGAAGAAGATAAGAAAGTCTTTCCTGTTCTATACGCTTATCCACAAGTTAGCAATCCAATAATAAACCGACTCACTGACTTCTTTCTCATAATTGCGAAATCAAACCTTAACTGTTTTAAAACATCTCTCAAGATACCTAAGAAAACAACTAATCGAAACGAGATTACTAATTTTCTAAACAAATTGGAAGGAGGAGGGAACCTAGATTCGAGATATTCTCCAGTTAGATTATATGGGCAAAATAGAATAATACCTATCTGTTTTACATACATATCTCTTCTCCACGATTATTTCTGCACGTTATCCACTGAATATTTATCCCGACTCAAATATTGGTTGGATGGCTGTACAGTTGGCGGAGAATACACCAGTTTGACACGAATTGCAACTGAATAAACAGTATTCAAGTGGAAGGATGACGTAGAGTGTTTATCAAATGAATATGTTACCTTCCAAATTGGTGAGTGTAAGAATGTCCAATCCAATATGCATAAATGGCTCAATGCGACGGCGAATTTGTCACCTGTCGGGAAATTCTTGGGAAAAGCAATGAAGTACGAATTGGAGGAATTAATATGCCGTATGTCAATAGTGGGAGACGGGTTGTTAAGTACTACTCGCGTCAGCCTACGTAGTACCAATCGACATACCAAGAGATATCTTCATCGATTTCTCAATGTGTTATTTCTTTCTGAAATGATTGTTGCTGAAGCTATTCGCCATAAAGGTATGATAGATACCATCGCTTACTGTATCGAAAAATTGGACGACATAGATGTTGAGACATTGAACAAAATGGATCATATTGAGGGTGATTCTTTCTCAGGTTTAACCGAAGGTTACATTGACAAACAGATACTTTCTTTCAAAACAACTCTTGAAGAAAGAAGAAGTTTCCTAGTCGGGTTTAAACCGTTAACAAATCAACAATCGATAGGCTCCTCGACCGCACTAAAACCTGCGTTTAATCCCACCATTCTCGGGTTGCCTCGCATCGAAGCTATCCGAGCAGGATTCTCGAGCGAGGCTCTTTCTATTATGGGGAGGCAATCTTGGAATCTTTTTCTGTATGATTTAGGTCGTGAGGGGAATCCAATTAGGAATATTAGTGGGGGTATCCCAAAAAATATTTCCGATCAAATGAATGAGAGAAACCACTCACCTATACGGAGCCGTTCTGGAAACAACTTCATCCCGAAAATCGAAGGGGGTTTCTTAGTCAGGAACTGCAGCAGTAGTTATCTCAACGTGTTAGAAAACTTTTTTGTAGGCTCCGATGAGAAAGCCATCTCACCTGATATCATCTCATTGATTCATCCCCAACTGTCAGATTCGTTATCATCCAAGTTCTCGAAACAAACGGTAGGGGAGGTATCTGGTCACTTACTCACGCTAATTCGATTTATGTCTCCTAATCTGCATAAATCTGCGACGATAGTAACTCATTTAGATGGACTTCGCAATTCTATCTTGCCTCTGAATGGGTTACTGGCAAGTTTGAGCTCATCCCCTGGTAAAGCGACAGACTCGTTCCTATCCTCGTGTAGTAACGATGGAGTTTCTTTAGGGGAGGCGTCGGTAAACTCCGACTCGTGGTCAGATCATCATCGAACCCAACCTGGTCGGAATCTGGTATTAGATCGATTCAATTCTGAGAGATTTGTTAAAGATGGATTAGACCCAGGGAATGATTCCACCGGGAATCGAGTTCATCAAAATGGTTTGTCTATTGAGTATTTTTGGGAACCGGAGGAATTGGATACACCTTATTGGTCGCTAAGATTCTCATTATGCAATGATGTAACATCAATATTTATAGCAAGACCTTTTGGTTTTGGTGAGGAGGTTCTCCGCAAAGATGTGGGGTTCGCAGATTCATCTGCCCGGGAAAAAGATACTCGCCCGTTCCATTTCATCAATTTTAATGAAGTATCAAAAGATTTGAACAGATATAAGATCTCTTGGATCTTCTGGAAAGACAGTATCGCCAAAAAATGGGGCTTATTGAGAGATTATATACCCCTCTTTTTCACCCCTACCTGGTGGAGATACTTTTGTGCTCTAATTGGAGAAACATATCCAGAAATAGTACTTAAGATAAGTTACGACTCAAATCATGATCTTCCTAAGATTTTTGGAGGAATTGCTAGGGATTTAGTAAGTGGCACAAAGGGTTATTTACTCCAAAGCCTGCAAAGGTTAGGGTTGAGATTCGGAAGTCATTCTATTCATACTATACCATCCAAGACAGATCTTCTCATTCTCAGAAAAATCCCTAACAAAGCGGAGATATTACATCCGGGGGAATGGTCGGTATCTCAATTTTCCAATAGGCCTATCTTCTATTGCTATATCCTTTCAATATTATGTGTTCTCGCGTCATTGAAACATCCTTTGTCTGCCGTTTCGGGTTCCAATTCCTTTCATTCGTGGAAACGTTTCGATACTATTGAATATTTAACAGACCCGATGCGTAGATCCTATTTAAAAAAGGTAATGTATTCCCCCCCGATAAGCTAAATGTTAACGAGAGATCTACTAATTCATTATTTGAATAGATTCTTGAATCGTGTAAGTAATTTAATTTTCTTCCTTCTCGTGAAAAATGAACTTGATTCATGGATATTTCGTAGGGAAAGCTCTGATATCTTAGAGAGTAAGAAAGAACTACTGACTCAACATTTAGTAACGGCTCATATTCTCTACAGGTATGCATCGAGATCGAAATCCAATTCTGATTTGTTGAGCAACAATATCTTTCATGAACCTTACCTACAAGGAAGATCCAATGTTTTGGCATACTTACTTCAATTCTGGCAAAATGATCTATTGGGTCACAAGATTCGTAAGTTGGATCCTGTGGAGAAGTGGGCTTTTTCCGCCCTTGAGAGAAATATTGTATTTTCAACAACAACAAGGCGGAGAGATAATTTACTAAATATGCCATGTCGTGACATACCTATTTCACTCCAATCGGGATTATTGCTACCTAAAGGAATCTTACTAGTAGGACCTGTAGAAACTGGCCGATCCTCCATCATTAGAGATGTAGCATTCAACTCCTACTTTCCCTTGGTGAAACTACCACTAAAGAAGTTGATATACAACCGATCTTTCTTCAGATTCAGAAATGTACGTGGAAATTTCATTTCGAAAGAGAGCGTACACAGATTAGATATCGTCTTCGAAATAGCAAGAGAGATGTCTCCCTGTACACCATGGATTCAAGATATTCATGAATTGAATATTTGTCGTTCGTATAATAAGCTAGAAGCTGATCCCAAATTTTTACTTTGCCGAATCTTGAAGAGTATTGGTCACAAGCTCGGCAACTCCGACATCCGAGCGACCGTCGTTATTGCCACGACTCACGTGCCTGCGAGGATAGATCCAGCTTCAGTAGCTCCGAATCGGTTAAGCTAATTAATAAATCTTCGGAAGTTCAATGGGCGTCAACGTCAGAAAGAATTGTCGATTCTATTACGTATCAAAGGTTTTGAGGTAGGGGCTAATCCGTCTCTTCTTGAGAGTACTGTGTCTGAAACTGCAGGTTATAGTAAACGAGATTTCTTTTTTCTCGCTAATGAAGCGTTATTAATAGGTACTTCCAAAAGGGAAAAGTTTTTATGTGGGAACGCAATTGGATTAGCTTTGCATAGGCAACATTCGACTGTTAGTGATATGGGCAATGAAATGGAATCTGATTCTGAATGGGAAATCTCTTCCTACAAGATGGCGGAAGCCACTCCGAGGAATAGTTTGATAGATCTTTATTCCACAAATATCCCATTTATTGGTCGTGACGCGTCAAAGATGCGATTTTATTACTTGTCTAACTGGTATGTGGAACCTTTAAGAAACGAATCAACAATTGATGAATTCACTATGTTTTCGCATCTCCTAGAGGTACTAGCCAAATTAGTAGCTCACGATTCGTTCAAAATGGATATGGAGAAAAGAGAGAATCTCATGGTTCTCAACAAACTTGTAGAAAATGACTTAAACCTAGCTTGTGGTATCCTAGAAAACCTCCCAACTAAATTCTCAAGTCCAGAGATTTGTAAGGCCGGGAATCAACGCAGTAATAGTTTTCCTACCCCCTTTCCTATTGGAAAAACCAAGTTTTGCCCAAGTGTAACCTCCCCAAGTCGCTCTTCCAAATCTATGAGAAGAAGGAGACTGAGTAGTCTAACCGATTTCGAGATGCAACAGTTACCCGAATTAAGAAACTCGACGACAGAGATATCGCGTGAGATTACTTGGTCCCGCAAGTCTTGGCGTCTCCGTTTCCTGCGAAGCGGAACTTACCAATTGATGGGGGTATTATCCGAACCCAACCATTTGTATAACTTAATTCTCCTTTGCTACAATCAGAATTATATATCCCAACAAGATCTCGAATTCAATAAGATTAAGGGGGCAAAAACAAAGTGGCGCGAGAAAGACGGGTATCTTTTCAGCTTTGAGAAATCTGTCACTGATGGAACAGATAACTCCATCAAAAGATTGGAAAACCGATTAGATAACTTGTTGTTACGTGAGCAATTTCTCGAATTAGGAATCTATGGCGACTCATCTAATGAGTATGAAACACATTGCAATCGATCTCATGAAACGACTCGACTCTTTGGGGGGCGCTTCATCTGGGACCCCATGCTTCTGTTCCAGCCAGACCCTAACATCCCTCCCCCGCGCCGCAACTTGTTATCGACAAAAGAACTGGCGCGGAGGCTTCACACCATTTACGGTATGAGAAGGCAGCGCCTTCATAAGATGTCAAATAAGAAAATTAAAGATTTCTTCCTCTATCGCGAAGATAATCCGAAACTGAAACCCGACTATCGGTGGAAGAATCTCCCTTTGGATGAGGAGGGGCGAGATCCCGGATACATCAGGGAAACCTCTTCTGTAGATATACATCTACAATATCCACAGCTATTTACTCCCGTTCGTTTGGGTTGCTACGCGGTAGCGGAGGATTTCCCGGAACGATTTATTCGGTTTAGGCTTCTGGCTCATAGAAACAAATGGATAACACGGAACCGTTACCCATCTCGGGATTTTCTTATATATAATATATTACTTGAAACTTATGAATATCTATCCAATCCGTTTCGGTTTGGTAAAGCAGCACTGGATCGAACAATGAAACAATTCCTTCATGAGAGTTCGATGTCATGAAACAACTGCTGTTTTCCCACCTAGATATCCCCCACCCCGTCTAAATCTCCAGCCATAGAATTGAAAGCCAAATCAGTAGAAGGAAGATCTCTATTTTCTTTCTACTGATGCGGAAAGGATAATCTCAGCATTAAAGAGAACTTGGAGACCAGTTACTATAGAAATATGATAGGAGTCTCTTCACCAAAAGATAGGATTGGGGGTATAGGTTATTCCGCAAGATTTCTGCCAACTAAGAGATCTTTTGGACTCCCGAGTTGACTTCTTAATTTGCTCAGTCCAGTCATTGGATACACCGGATTGATTTGAAGTGAAAACTAAAAAAAAAAGCCTCAAGGAGATCCTTATAGATACTCAGGGAGTGGGGGGGTAGGACGCGCCACCAGTATTCCCGTCTCCATTCGTTATTGTTGAGGCTTGAAGTAGGCACGATGGTACACCATTCAATGATTGGTGGGCATGGTCCAACGCGACTTGAGTTGGCATATTTATGAAATGCAACTCTACTATTCCTATTACTTTACTGGCTCGACGTAGATACGAATCTCCCCGGATAGGATTCGAACCTACGACCAATCGGTTAACAGCCGACCGCTCTACCGCTGAGCTACCGAGGAAAATCTCAGTCCCAGAAATGCCTCCCTTCCGTAAGCCAATTATCTGGAAGGAGTTAAGCTTTCTCTGCCATCTCATAAACTTCGTGTACGCCCTAACTCCCATTATAGTTAGAGGCAGTAGCGATAGCAATCCCATTCGAATGGAAGGGCCCCCGACTCATGTGCATGGGGGGGGGGTCAATTGGCCGAGATAAGGTTAAGATCAACCTCACAATCCCCCCCTATGATTCGTATTGATCAATCAACCATCAGTGGTTTCTATTTCCCCCTCCCAAGAGGCGTAGTAGAATAGAATAGTCGCAAGATTCTCTCTCCACCTTCATTTCATATCATGGAAGGAAACTCTTTGAGGACTCTAAATCGGGGGAATAAGGGAAGCAAAAATAAAATAGAGATATGGGGGAAGATGCAGGATAGTCGGGAGAAATGAATGCGAATTGGAGCTTCGTGAGACGAAAATAGCAGTTTATGGAAAAGGGGGAATTGGAAAATCAACAACTAGTTGTAATATATCCATAGCATTGGCTAGACGTGGTAAACGGGTATTGCAAATAGGCTGTGATCCCAAGCATGACAGTACATTTACATCGACAGGATTCTTAATTCCAACAATTATTGATACGTTACAACTGAAAGATTACCACTACGAAGATGTATGGCCCGAAGATGTAATTTACAAGGGTTATAGCGGTGTAGATTGCGTAGAAGCTGGAGGACCTCCTGCAGGAGCTGGATGTGGAGGTTATGTTGTAGGAGAAACGGTAAAACCTTTGAAAGAATTAAATGCTTTTTTTGAATATGATGTTATCTTATCTGACGTTTTGGGAGATGTTGTATGTGGAGGATTTGCTGCTCCCTTAAATTATGCAGATTATTGCATTATTATAACTGATAATGGATTTGACGCCTTATTTGCTGCAAATCGTATTGCAGCTTCAGTGAGAGAAAAATCACATACCCATCCTTTACGGCTAGCTGGTTTAATAGGCAATAGAACATCCAAAAGAGATCTTATTGATAAATATGTCCAAGCTTGCCCCATGCCTGTATTGGAAGTACTACCATTGGTAGAAGATATTAGAATATCAAGGGTAAAAGGAAAGACCTTATTTGAAATGGCTGAAGATCAACTAGATCTAATTTATGTATGTGATTTCTATTTGAATGTAGCAGATCAAATATTATCCGAACCAGAAGGAGTTATACCTAGAGAAATACCGGATAGAGAATTATTTAGTTTATTATCCGATTTTTATAGTAATAGTTCTAATAATAGAATTAAAGTTGATGATAACCAAAAAGATATTCAGGCTGATTTTACCATTATTTAAGTAAACAAAGAATATTTGGATAAAAAAAATATAGTTCTGATACATATTTGTCATATCTATGGAAATAATTTTATGAAAACTCTGGAAAGTCTGGCTTTTGAATGTGAAACTGGTAATTACCATACATTTTGCCCAATTAGTTGCGTAGCTTGGCTATACCAAAAGATTGAGGATAGTTTTTTTTTAGTAGTGGGTACGAAAACCCGTGGCTATTTTCTACAGAATGCTCTTGGAGTAATGATTTTTGCGGAACCTCGCTATGCAATGGCAGAATTGGAAGAAGGAGATATCTCAGCTCAATTAAATGATCAAAAAGAGTTAGAAAAAATATGTCTACGCATAAAGAGTGATAGAAACCCAAGTGTAATAGTTTGGATTGGTACCTGTACTACGGAAATAGTTAAAATGGATTTAGAAGGTATAGCACCAAAAGTGGAAAAACAAATTGAAATACCTATTGTAGTTGCACGAGCAAATGGATTAGATTATGCCTTTACACAAGGAGAAGATACTGTGTTGGCTGCAATGGTCCATCGATGTCCAGAATATAAGGATTGTAAGAGAAATTGGAAAGAGAAAAATAAACAGTTTGAAGTTTTAAATAAGGAATCTATCTTTAAAGAAACCCAATTAACAAGATTCAACTTAGTGCTTTTTGGCTCCTTACCTTCAAGCGTAGCCTCACAATTAAATTTGGAGTTGAAACGTCAATCTATTCTTGTTTCAGGTTGGTTACCTTCGCAAAAATATAGCGAACTACCGGGGTTAGGAAACAACGTTTATGTATGTGGGGTGAATCCTTTCCTTAGCCGTACTGCAACAACATTAATGCGTCGAAAGGGATGCCAATTAATTGGGGCACCTTTTCCTATTGGCCCTGATGGAACACGTGCCTGGATCGAGAAGATTTGCTCGGTTTTCCAAGTTAAAACGACTGGTTTAGAAGAAAGAGAAAATCAACTATGGAAAAATGTTGAAGATTATATTGAAGTTATAAAAGGCAAATCAGTATTTCTTATGGGAGATAATTTATTAGAAATTTCTCTTGCAAGATTCTTAATTCGATGCGGAATGGTTGTTTACGAGATTGGTATTCCTTATATGGATCGACGATATCAAGCCGCGGAACTTCTTCTTTTGCAAGAGACATGTAAAAAGATGAGAACACCTTTACCTAGGATTGTGGAAAAACCTGACAATTATGGTCAAGTGCAACGTATACATGAATTGAGACCTAATTTAGCTATTACTGGAATGGCACATGCAAATCCATTGGAAGCTAGAAACATCGACACCAAGTGGTCAGTCGAATTTACATTTGCACAAATTCATGGATTCAATAATGTACGAGCTATTCTCGAGTTAGTTACTCGTCCATTGCGACGATGTAAGGATAATTTTAATTCAATCTCTTATAGTTTATCTAAACAAACAATGCCTTTAAAGAACTAACTAGTTTCTCTTTTCACTATTATTTAAAAAACTAAAAACTAACCCTTATGAGGAGCTATAAAGAAGTGAGTTTTTAATACCTTAATCAAATCTTTTGTCAAATTCTTTTCTTGTATACTGATTGAGGTAAAAAACTATTCAAATCTTATCTTAAAATAATAATAATAATATTTATTAAAGGATTCTATTAAGTTTTCAAAATTACTTGAATGGTCCCGTAATTTGACATATAATATTGCCGATATTGCTATATCTAACATCCACAAATAAGATAAGAAAAACCTGAAGAACGATAAATTGGTTAAGAATGATAATATTAGTTTGCTCAAGTAAAACGGGGATAAGTATGCGATGTTATAAACATCAGAAAAGGTTCAACTTTCCCAAAAATAAAAGAAACTGCAACGAATAAAAGTTTATTATTACTAACGGAATCGCCCTATCCAAACATCGTATATACTTACATCTTACTTGGTTTATACTATGGAATACTCATGACCTTACCAGTAGGTCCTTCACAGATTCTATGTATGAGATCTTTTCTTTTAAGTGGTAATTTAAGTGGTCTTATCTCTCTCAGTGGGTTATTTTTGGCACAAATAATAATTATTTTGTCAATCTACTGCTCACCGATTTACTTACTAATATCACGACCACATACATTAACCCTGGTATCGTTACCATATATGGCTTTCTTTTGTTTAACACTTAAAGATTTCCAAAATTATCATACCTTTCTGCGCCCAACTATTTCATTACGTTATTCAAAACTAGCTAGATTATTTTTACTAAGTTTCTTGTTCCAGATCTTGAACCCAATAATTTTCCCAAATCCTGTGTTAACACGACTTATTTACCTACATCTATTCAGATATAGTACCAACAGAATATTTTTCATCGCTAGTGTTATGGGTTGGCTTTTTGGTCAAGTGGCATTCAATTATCTATCTAGACTACTTCTAACTCGTATGGAAAAGGATTCTACGATACCATACCTCTTAACAAAACGTTCTATCTACTTAACTTTTAGTATTGTTTTGATTTATCAGAGTGTGGCTTATTTGGGTAGAGCTCCGGTACCTTTTTTGGCCAAAAAGTTTTTAAATGAATCAGAGCATATAGAAATGACTTTTTGGGATATTGTTGAATGTCCCGATCTATTTTGGTCGTTTTTCAGACCATGGCCTAATTCTTGTTTTGATCCCGCTCGAATCAATCGAAGCAATCGATTTGTTAAAAATAATAAATCCGATAATAGCTTTTACAAAAGAAGAACATCTACATACTTTTTTAGCGAATCTTTAATAGATGGAAAGGAAAGATTGTCTTATGCATCGTTACCTAGTTTGTCAATTTTTGATAAATGGGTATATAGATCTATGAAAAGATACCCTAGGTCCATAAGAACTCGTTTCCAATTACAAGATTGGGTTTATAGAAAAATGATAAGAATAGATGGTTTTCAAAAAGAATTGACAGTTCGGCTTAAACAATTGGATACCCATTCTCTAATGTCAAAAATGATTGTGCTAAGAACTAGATTAACTTCTACTAAGAAGACAAGAATACCCCGAACGTATGATCCCCGAGTGAATAAATTCCGTACACGAATCCCCATCTCACAAACATTTCTATCAGCAACTGAATTGGGGATGACCCCCTGGGAATGGGTTGACTTCGAATCAAATCGAATACGGGTAAATGAAAAAGTGGAAAGTAATTGTTTAAAGAATAGTTTCATAGATTGGATTTCTGAAAGAAATCGGAAATGGAGGCAAAATGAAACTCCTCAACCTTGGGAAACTCTTCCTTCAAGAAGTCGGCGAATTTTCCAATTTCTGTTTAAAAACCGAGTTTTGTTCGATTATGAGATACAAAATATTTTGAAAGAAATGAGATCTTCGTCTACACCCAACATTACTTGGGAAGAAATAACAAACTTAGAACATGAAGATCAGGTATTATTTTTTACTTACCTACAAAGCGGATCCTGTCACCAAATTGACTCGATATTTTCACCACCAGGATTATTAATAAAAAATCTCAAAAGATTGTCAAACTTAAAGAAGAAAATACATAGACTTCACAAAGTCGAAAATTTAAGCATGGATTTAGCTCGAAATATTGGAATATATTTGGAAAATTTAGTTGATATTCCAGGGATAGAGGGAGATTTTCGACAACGAAAAACCCGAAATATGGGTGTGATTTCTGTAAAAGAACAATCTAGATCACTAAGGATTGTAAGGCGATATGCAAAAATATCTGATTTCCGTAGAAGATTATTGAAAGGATCAATGCGTTCCAGAAGACGAAAAATAGTGCTTTGGAAAGTATTTCAAGATAAGATACGTTCCCCTTTCTTTCTCCGGTCATTGGAAAAACCAATCTTAATTAAACTACCTATTGAGCAACATACAACGGCAAGATTTATATCACTAGTTGATGATATAAGGAAATATTTAGATTTTAAGTTTGACAAAGAATTACCAGATATTACTCCAATTCCATCATCCGGAAGAAGAAGCTTTATTAATGAATCGAAACTTGTTCGTTCAGCTGTAGCAGCTAGATCAGACATAGGTTCTATTCATAACGGAAGGGGATATATGCTAATCTTTCAATCTAAATTTCGAAAGTTTATTAGAATACCAGTCCTTATAATAATCAAAAATATTGGACGCATGTTACTACACCAAAGATCTGAATGGAATAAAGATTGGACAAATTGGAGAAAAGAAACTCACATTAATTGTACATTTGATGGAGAAGAAGTCTCGCAAGAAGAGTTACCACCACGCTGGTTAAGAGAAGGTATACAGATAAAGATTGTGTATCCATTTCATCTAAAGCCTTGGCACACGAACAGGAGCAAAAAACTAGATAATCTTCGGCAAAAACGTTTAAAAGCCATGTCTAAGGATCCTAATAGACATATTTTTAAAAAATTTAAAAGAAGAAAACCCAAATTTACTTATTTAACTGTTTTGGGATATCAAACTGATTTACCTTTTGGGACTATTCAAAAAGAAACTCCCTTCTGGAAACCTGTACGTAAAAAAATAATTGGAATTTGCAAACGGAGTTTATCTCGTCGATTTAAGCATGTCTATCCGGTTTGGATCTCCAGGTTCAATTGGGGAAAGGTTTCAAAAGCAAATTCAATTTCATCGGAGGAAAAAAACCATACCCTGAAGTTCAGACGAAGTGTAGAAACACAAATTGATTCTGTTTCAAAGGAAAAAGATTCCCCATTGAATAACTCTATAGATTATGTTAGAAACTACGGGCAGTATGCAGTTATAAACTATGGTAGATCTATTGCAATTGGTGGGGAAATCCATTCTGTGACTGACATCAACAAAAACCTTGTTTCTACAGATAAGGTTAAAGAAGTAAGTACAACATCTGAGATAAATAATGCTCTAATTGATTTTGCTAGTTTTTTTTCTGAATTTATGGAAACAGATGAACTAAATCTAAAAAGAACTTCAAACAGTTTGGTACCAGAGAATCCCACATTAAATGATTTAAATCTATTTGATTTTGAGAAAGCTAACTGGAAGCAACCATTAAACACTGAAGAAGTATTATTAGGTTTAGACTTATTTTGTCACGAATTGGTTGACAAAATCATTTTAATAGTAATGAATCTATCTGATAAAACTCATAGGAGTTCAGGATACTATTCCAATTACGTCGTTTCTTTTTTTACACAATTAGAAAAGATTTTGCACCACATTAATTGGAAAAACAACCTATTACGTAGAAGTTTATTATTACGTTTTCCACTTTCATCTCAAGCTAGTCTATATGCAGGTCTGTGGGAAATAGGTATGATAAGTTATTTAGATTTAGATATGTTGATTCATGATTCTAAGAGTATGAATCGTTACACAAAAAAAAATCGATTTGAGAATAGTTACAATATTAATAGTAGTTGTTTAAGTTTGCAACAATCCAAGTTAGACATAAAGGAAACTTGTGTACAGTCCGACATAATCACGACACAATTTATAAATCTTATTGGAAAAACTAATCATGAGGAAACTAACAAAACAACCATCCAAAACTTTACAGATTGTGTGGAAAGATGGGGGGTTTTAAATAGAATTGAAAACTTGAATAAAGATAATTGGAATGAATGGCTAAATTATCTTCATAGATATAAAATGCCCTCATCAATATGGCACAATATATTACCTGAAAAATGGGAAGTTCACTTAAATAGACTAAGAAAAAATAAGACAACTACTAGAAAATCTAAGTCCTTCCAAAGCAAATTATATTGTTATTCGCTTTATGAGATGAAACCTTCTCTCAGATATCGGATTGGAAATCTAATTAAACTTCGTAAACATAAAAATATCTTACAAACTTTAAATGATTGCGTACAGAATGGTGATATACAAAACTTATCCGTACAACAAGCTATTATAGAACAAAAGTTTCATCGCAATAATCATTTAAAATTAAGTAGTAAAATCAGAGGACGCCGGGCTAATAAATTTGTTGACTTTTGGAATCCCGGTGGAAGAGAAATATACAATTTACAATTTGATTTGATATCTTGGCTAGATCTAAATGTTGTAAGAACAACGACCTTCTTCAACTTTAAAAGAGAAACAAGGAAATTAAAAGATTCTCTATTGGAGGATAGCGATCAATATGACCTAATACTCGATATAAGCCGTAAATTTCAGACAGTTACAAACGAATTGTACGAAATAATGTTAGATGATAGAGAAGATACAGACTTCATTTTTCGTTGGAAATGTAAATTTGAGGTGGAATTGGAGAAAATGAAAAGTTTAATTGCTCTTATTAGAACGTTAGGAGAGGAACATGATCTAGTCAAACTATGTAGAAACACTGGAGTAAATTCAGATTTACTAAATTTTTATCTTAGCACGACAGATAAATTTGATCTTATTCATGACTTATTCATCAGTTCATCTCATCGTCTACCAATCATATTTGACGATCAAGATTTGTTGTTTAAGATACTTCAACCCCTTTTAGGATTTAATTTAAGATCCAAGGTTGGAATCATAAAAAAACGGCTAAACAGAAAAGTATATAACGCTAAGTATATTTCAAATGTGTCACGCATATTAAATGATTGGAAGTGGAAAAACTGTTGCAGTTATAACATTGACGATCTGCTACTACCAAGGCGTCGGTGGGAATTCCGATTCCTACGTTGTTTACTTCTTTCCGATAATTTGGATATGGGAATTTATCCTCTGCATAACCTATTTTTTAAGACCGGAGAGACCTTTACTTACAAAAAGTCATCTCTTCACCATGTCCCAAGACCAATTGGGATCCAAAGAATCAAACGTTTTCTGTGGCCGAGTTTTCGCTTAGAAGAAGTCGCTTGTACCGGCCGATTCTGTATTAGTATAACAAATGGAAATCCATTTGCTGCCCTTAGAATCCGGATGTATCCTTTTAGCTTAAGTCGAAAATAACTACTAAAGAAATCTATTTCTCCTCTGCCCCTTGTTTTTCTTTAGTGTGACAGTTCACTTAGGTTAAGATTTAGTACCTGTAAACTTGAATATTTTAGAGTAAAAAGATAAAAAAAAATTCAAGTTTTATTTTGAGGTGGGTCAATTGGTTTCTTATAATCCCCACCTGTCTAAATAATCTTCTTTTTTTTTAATAAAAGATTGCTGCAAGGAACAATCAAACCCCTTATAATCGATCTGAATCAGGGTCAGAATCAAGATTTTTATTAACATTACCATGAAGGAATTAGAATCTATTCACGCACGTTTCTCGAGTGGGAAAGAAAATGCGGGGTTTACAGCTTCCCAAATTTATTATCTAACTTACCGAGTGTCAACCCTTACGTCTCATTTGCAATTACACCCTAAGGATTACTCATCCCAAAAAGGATTGTCAAAATTACTTGGCAAACGCAAGCGTCTCTTAGCTTATCTGTCTAATGAAAATAAAGGTTTATTTCTAAGAATTGTGAGAGAATTAGATCTTCGAAGATTCAAAGAACGTTAAACATTCAAAAAAAATCCTCCATCTGTTTTTCTCGAGGGAGTTTTTATTCCACATGTTAGAATTGAAAACGTTCCTCTATATTCGGAGAAATAGGTTGTTATTTATCTTTATAAGAAAGGAAGCAATTTACGGGTATTCATCTCAAAGAAATTGATCCAATTGTAGTAAGTATGGGTCCTCATCATCCATCTATGCACGGTGTTCTTCGACTTGTTGTCGCTTTGCAGGGTGAAAATGTTGTTGATTGTGAAATAATATTGGGATATTTGCATCGCGGTATGGAGAAAATTGCTGAGAATAGAACAACTTTCCAATACCTTCCCTATGTAACCAGGTGGGATTATTTAGCTACTATGTTTGCCGAGGCAGTCACAGTTAATGCACCAGAAAGATTGGCAAATATTGAGATACCTGCTAGAGCTAGCTACATACGTGTAATTATGCCTGAGTTAAGTCGAATAGCTTCGCATTTGTTATGGCTTGGACCTTTTTTAGCAGATATTGGTGCTCAAACTCCCTTTTTTTACATATTTCGAGAAAGAGAGATTATTTATGATTTGTTTGAGTCTGCTACAGGCATGCGAATGATGCATAATTACTTCCGAGTCGGAGGAGTTGCGACAGATCTACCGTATGGGTGGGTAGACAAATGTTTAGATTTTTGTCATTATTGCTTACCTAAAATTTATGAGTATGAGCGCTTAATTACAAGAAATCCCATCTTCTTGAGACGTGTACGAGGAATAGGTTTCATAAGTAAACAAGAAGCCATCAATTGGGGATTATCAGGGCCTTCACTGCGAGCTTCAGGGGTTCAATGGGATTTACGTAAGATTGACCATTATGAATGTTATGATAACCTGGATTGGCAAGTCCAATGGCAAGGAGGAGGAGATTCTCTAGCTCGTTATTTAGTACGAATCGACGAAATGAAAGAATCAATAAATATAATTCGACAAGCAGTGAAACTTCTTCCTGGCGGTCCTTATGAGAATCTTGAGGGTAGACGTCTTGCACAATGCAGGGACAACATAGACTGGAACGGATTCAACTACCAATTTGTTGGTAAAAAATCCTCTCCCACTCTTAAATTACCTAAACAGGAACATTATGTAAGGATAGAAGCTCCAAAAGGAGAATTGGGAATTTTCTTAATTGGAGATGAGGGCGTTTTACCTTGGAGATTGAAAATTAGACCACCTGGTTTTATAAATTTACAGATCCTTCCTCAATTGGTTAGGGGAATGAAGCTCGCTGATATTATGACCATATTAGGTAGTATAGACATCATTATGGGAGAGGTTGATCGTTAAAATGGTAATCGGTAACACATTTTATCAAGAGAAATTAGTTCCCCTTTTTAACAAATTGGAAATTAAAGCAATTTTTTCCGAAGCAACTTGGATCTTCATACATATCTTTATTCTAGTTCTGGGAATCACAATAGGAGTCTTAGTTATCGTATGGCTCGAATGAAAAATATCTGCAGGCGTACAGCAACGTATTGGACCAGAGTATGCAGGTCCTTTGGGGATTCTTCAATCTTTATCTGATGGACTTAAACTTCTTTTGAAAGAAGATGTGGTACCTGGGAAAGGTAATGCCTGGTTATTTAGTGCTGGACCGGTCGTTGCCGTGGCGCCGGTCTTCATTACTTTTTTGGTACTACCTTTTGGTCAACATATTATTTTATCCAACTTGGAAATAGGTGTTTTCTTCTGGATTGCTTTTTCAAGCATTATACCTTTAGGTCTCCTTATGGCAGGGTACGGCTCAAACAATAAATATTCTTTTTTGGGTGGTCTCAGGGCTGCAGCTCAGGCTATCAGTTACGAAATACCCTTAGCTTTATGTGTGCTATCGATATCCCTACGTGCGACTCGCAAGGTACAAAAACAAAAAAATATTTACTTTACGTCTATTACTAAGTAGGCCAAATAGTTATCTGGGTGAGCTAAAACAGCATTTATGCAGTTACGTAGTTAAACCCCTAATAGTTTCAGTACGGACTAAGAATCTATGTTATGCGTGTCTGCCGTATGGTCCCAGGTCTGTGATCCGTCATTCAGACTTGAAGCGGATGAAAATAGGTAGTCAATCTTTGTTTCCCTTTAATTTTGTAGAAAGTGAGTGACAAGAAACACAAATATACGCAATAGATTTATCATTATGAAAAATAATAAGAATAAAGGTTTTTTATTCTTTTTTTCATCTCGTTTTTTGAAATAGACTCAGCTTTGGTAGGGATGACTGGGTAGTGCATCTGATTGATTTCATTCTCGAGTATAAATTCATTCACTTTAGTGATACTCATTTGGAACGAAGTAATCCTCATTAGTTAATAGAAATGTGGAAATTAAAAGAAATATTAAATAGATAAAGGGATTATTTGTCTGTCAATAATCTCAATTTCTATCTAAAAATCTCCGTTTCTATACATACTAAGTATTTTATTAACTATTTTATAAGGTTGAGATAGATTCGGAAGCAAAATGATAGCAAACAGAATCTCGTTGATTAGAAGTGGATTCTTTAACTCTTTAGGGGATTTTTTTTTTATTTATCCATTCTATTGAATGAATCCAGTAATTAGTTCAATGGGAAGCCGTATGAAGGACCAAGTTCATGTACGGTTTCGAATTAGAGGCGTGAGAATCCGTCGACTATCTTTATCGGGTAGCTTGAGTACGATTGATATTGTAGAGATGCAATCCAAATATGGTGTGTTAGGGTGGAATCTGTGGAGACAACCAATAGGATTTGTAGCCTTTTTCATTTCTTCGTTGGCAGAGTGTGAAAGATTGCCGTTTGATTTACCCGAAGCAGAGGAAGAGTTAGTGGCGGGTTATCAAACCGAATATTCGGGAATACGGTTTGGCTTATTTTATGTTGGTTCTCACCTAAATCTATTAGTTTCCTCATTATTTGTAGCAGTCTTGTATTTGGGTGGATGGAATTCTCCAATCCCAGTTTTAGAGATTATGAGAGAGGATTTTTCAAATTTAACTGGTATCAACGATCTGTTAGATGTGTTGACCCCGGTTATAGAAGTGGCCACCACACTATCAAAATCTTATTTTTATTTATTTATCTCCATTTTAACAAGATGGACTTTACCCAGAGTAAGGATAGATCAATTGTTAGATCTAGGATGGAAATTCCTTCTACCTATTGCCTTAGGTAATCTGTTATTAACAGCTTCATTTCGGTTGTTACAATTAAGCTAACAGATTGATAAGCATACTTAATATTCTTAGTTCAAGTTAAATTCATTTAATTTTAAAGTCATAAACAACTGTACTTTTTTGGTTTCTTTGTTACAGGAAACTTAATCTTGAAAATAAGAGTAAATTTAGATTTAAAAAATTAGATTTCATGTTTTCCTCAATCATTAAATTTCAAAAGTATGGTAAACAAGTTGTAAAAACTGCAAACTATATAGGCCAAGGATTTGCAGTTACTTTGGATCATTTAAACCGTTTACCTATAACTGTTAAGTATCCATACGAAAGAGATTTTCCAAGTGAACGATTTCGTGGACGTATCCATTTTGAGTTTGACAAATGTATCGCTTGTGAAGTATGTGTACGGGTCTGTCCCATTAATCTTCCCGTTGTCGACTGGAAGTTTTGTAAAGATGTAAAAAAAAAAAATTTAAAATCCTATAGCATCGATTTTGGAGTTTGTATATTTTGTGGTAACTGTGTCGAATACTGTCCAACAAATTGTTTATCAATGACTGAAGAATATGAACTTTCTTGTTATGATCGTCATGAACTAAATTATGATCAAACCTCGTTGGGGCGTATACCCCTACTCTGTTCTGCAAACATTTCGATTCAGTTTACAAACCCTTTTATTTTGCAAAAAGAGTTTGTAAACGATAGAACTTAACATCCAATGCATAACTTAGTAAAAAAAATATATATATATATATATTTTTTTTACTTGCTCGATTCAAAATAAGTAAAGTTTACTTTACTTAAAACATCTAAGCGGAAAAACTAATACTTAAAAAACAGAGAGTTAAATAAAACATCTAAATAATTGTGTCTTACGGCTATATTAATATTAATTCATAAATTTGTTTTAGCTTCACTAGAATTAGGTATCTTATTGGGAAGTTTAGGCGCAGTATCATTTATGAATACGGTCAATTCTGCTTTTTCCTTAGGGTTGGTTTTTACTTGTATATCTTTATTTTATTTTGTATTAAATGCAGATTTTGTAGCTGCTGCACAATTACTAATTTACGTAGGAGCCATAAATGTTTTAACTCTATTTGCTGTAATGATTACAGACCAATCCGAGGGCTCCTCTGCCGTTTCTGACGGCATAGGATCTAGTGTGGCTTTTGCGGTTTGTGCAATTCTATTTTTACTTTTAGTGCGTATGGTTCACAATACCAATTGGTTTAGTCTAAATATTCATTATAATTTGGGAAATTCTGTGTTAACCAAATTTGATAATAATGTCCAAAAAATTGGATCTAAATTATTAGGCGAATTTGTAATACCATTTGAGCTTGTTTCAATACTTCTATTAGTTACTTTAGTCGGAGCAATTAATTTGGCACGTGATGATAAAGCACTTCCAGACGCTGAAGAATCGGTTATATCACCATCGTGTGATAATTCATTCTTTTTCTAACCAATAGAAAATGAGAGTAAATTCTCAATCCCATATGTAGATCTCATGTCATGTATAGAAGTCTGGAAGAATTAGAATAAAAGGTTGACTCATTAACATTTTTGAGGAGAATCTCAATAGATTATGCTTGAACAAGGATTAATTCTGAGTGCCTATATCTTGTGTGTAGGTTTTTTTGGACTAATTACTAGTAGAAATATGATTAGGGCACTTATGAGTCTTGAACCGATATTTAATGCTATTACTCTTAATTTTATTACACTTTCCAATTTATTTGACACTCGAGAAACTGGAGAGATATTCTCATTATTTATAATAGCTGTCGCAGCCGCTGAAGCTGCCACTGGGTTATCTATTGCCCTTGCTATCTATCGAAATAGGAGATCTACTCGTATCGACCAATCGAATTTGTTAAAATGGTAATATATTATACAATATCAGACAATTATTAGTTTTTAATCTTTAAATGACCTTATCTCTTTCTATATTCGTTTAATTCTATTTAAGAATTAATCAAATCAATGAATCACTTTGTTGTAAGGCCAGCTTATTCTTTCTAAGGAAATATAGGTTAAAAATGTGTAAGATCCCGTTTGGTTTTATAGATTTTGAAAATATTAAAATAATCAGATAAATAAGAAAAAGAATCCGGGCAAAGAGAGATTAGATCTCCCCTTTTTAAATTTTATAAGTGGATGGGGATTTATTTACTATATCAACAATCTAATAGGAGAAAAAGGCTCAATGGCACATTCAGTAAAGATTTATGATACATGTATCGGATGTACCCAGTGTGTCAGAGCATGTCCTACAGATGTATTGGAAATGATACCTTGGGATGGGTGCAAGGCAAATCAAATAGCTTCTGCTCCTAGAACAGAAGATTGTGTAGGATGTAAAAGATGTGAATCTGCCTGTCCTACAGATTTCCTGAGCGTTCGTGTCTATTTGGGGTCTGAAACTACTCGTAGTATGGGTCTAGCTTACTAGTCAACCATTAGAACGCAAAAGCTCACTCCCAAAACTCATACCCGATATTTCAAACCTGCGAGATGCGGGTGTGAGTCATATGATTTGCCTTATTTAGTCTTTTTCTCTTTAGAAATTATATATCTTTCAATTTATGTTTAATAATGTACCTTGGTTAACGGTAATTGTCTTCCTTCCACTTTTTGCTAGTTTAGTAATTCCAATACTGCCTCGCAGTGGAAGTAGAGTCATTCGATGGTATACCTTGGGAATTTGCTTGTTGGAATTTTTACTAATCACTTACATTTCTTATTGTCAGTTTCAATTTGATTCTCAGTCGTTTCAGTTACTAGATAGTTTTAATTGGGTAAACGCTATCAATTTCCATTGGTCACTAGGTATTGATGGCCTCTCAATGAGCCTTGTTATTTTGACAGGTTTTGTTACTACTTTGGCAACTTTAGCAGGTTGGCCCATCACTCGTAATACACGGTTGTTTTATTTCTTAATGCTAATTATGTATGGGGGTCAAATTGGACTATTTGTTTCCCGAGACATCTTACTTTTCTTTTTTATGTGGGAACTAGAACTCATTCCAGTTTATTTACTACTTTGTTTATGGGGGGGTAAAAGACGTCTCTATTCAGCCACAAAATTTGTCTTATACACAGCTGGTGGTTCAGTTTTCCTTCTGCTCGCAGCTTTGGTCTTAAGTTTTTACGGAAATGATATTCCTTCTTTTGATATCCAGGAATTAATGCATAAAGCCTATCCTCTTTCATTGGAAATACTTATCTATGTTGGTTTTTTAATAGCTTATGCTGTGAAATTACCCATAGTCCCTTTTCACACTTGGTTGCCAGATACTCACGGGGAAGCACATTATAGCACCTGTATGTTACTAGCGGGAGTATTACTTAAGATGGGTGGGTACGGACTTATTCGAATTAATCTGGAACTATTAACTAATGCACATTCTCTATTGGGATCATGGATCATATTGTTTGGAGCAATTCAAATTTTATATGCTTCTCTTATTTCGATGACTCAACGCAATCTTAAACGAAGAATAGCTTATTCTTCAATTTCTCACATGGGTTTTGTAATAATTGGAATTGGCTCTTTCGCTGATGCGGGTATTAACGGAGCCATATTGCAAATGATATCTCACGGTTTAATTGGAGCTGCTTTATTCTTTCTTGCAGGTATTTGCTACGATAGAACTCGAACTTTTTTTCTGGATCAGTTAGGGGGAATCGCAATTACAATGCCTAAATTATTTACCATGTTTAGTATCTTCTCGTTTGCATCTCTTGCATTGCCGGGAATGAGTGGCTTTGTGTCAGAATTGCTTGTTTTTTTAGGAGTTGTTACTTCTCAGAAATATCCTTTTGCATTGAAATTGACAGTTACAGTGTTCGGAGGAATCGGTACGGTATTAACCCCCATATATTTATTGTCAATGTTACGCCAACTTTTTTATGGTTATAGGTTTTTTGAAAAATCAAATAGGTACTCAATGGATCTCGGTCCAAGAGAGTTATTTATTCTAATTTGTTTTTTTTTACCAATATTAGGTATCGGTTTATATCCAAATTTGATTTTGCCCATTCGGAGTACTAAAATATCTGGGTTATTACTTCCATATCAAGACATTACATAGTAAAGCGAAACTCGCTAACCATTAGAAATTTCCTTGAATAGGAAAATACGCCATTTCCGTTAAATTCACTAGGGCACACTTGTTTTAAAAATGGCAATGTTTCTTTTCTTTTGCAAGCGGTACCTCGAAGGAGAGATAGGAACAGGTTTTCTTGAAGATCCTAAACTGATAGAAAACCAATCTGTTCATTTATCTCCTTCGAGGTATGAAGTTTTATCTATGTATTGAACTGTTATCCTAATTAATCGATCAGATTAGATTCTTCTTAACCAAATAGTAATTTCTTGGAATTACTTATTGTATTTATTAAATATGCTATGCTTTTCACGTTAACCATCCATAGTTATGCAACCCAACACCTAAAAGATTGACCCCTAAAAAACAAATCCAAATTGAAGAAAATCCCGTAGATGCTGCTACAGCCGGTATATATCCTCTCCATCTTTCATCGATTTTTGTGTGAAGATATATTGCATAGATTAACCAGGTTATTAGCGCCCAAGTTTCTTTTGGATCCCAACTCCAAAAAGATCCCCGAGCTTCGTTAGCCCACACTGATCCGGAAAGTATACCAACAGTCAGAAAAGAAAACCCTAAACTTATTGTTTGATAAGTCCATCTATCTAAATAACTAATTAAGTGGCATCTTTGTGCAGTTGCAATAAGTAAGTAGTAATAACCCTTGACGTTTATTTGGTTCTTAATAATTGGAAAATTAGGTATAAATATGTAGATGTTTTTTTTCGATTTAGATCCCAAAGTTCCTATAGGGACAGCACAGCTGCCCACCTCACAAAAAAAAAAACTTAGTAAAACTATTGCTAATAAAGACCCGCACAATAAGGCTGCATAACTAATCAACGTCGCACTGACATGCATCATCAACCAATGAGACTGCGAAGCAGGGACCAATGCCGTGGAATGTTGCATCTGCTGAGGAAGGCTTAAAGTTGCAAAGGCATTAGTCAATATAGCACTTGGTGCTAAAACCGTATGCGCCAATCTGTTTTGATTTCTGATATATGAGATTAAAGATAACAAAGAAAAACCCCATGATAGAAAGATTAGTGATTCATACAAATTGCCTAATGGTAAGTGTCCGGCTTGAAACCATCGGATAATCATAAAGCCAGTAGTACAGAGAAAAGCAATTGTCATATTAATCTTGTTAAACTTATTAAGTTCTTTTATTTGGTACAATAGGTTTATCAAACCTAACACAGTTACAAGAAGAAACATAAAGAATGAAACATGTACAAATATGTCTTCTACATGGGTATACATAGTAAATTTAAGAACCAGGTATTAGTTTTTTTTTTTTCAAATCTACTCAAATCATATGATTTTTTATCATTTAATTTGTTTTTGTTTCAGTTGCCGCTACTCGGATTCGAACCGAGATGCTTTGGCACTGCTTCCTAAGAGCAGCGTGTCTACCTATTTCACCATAGCGGCTTATAATATTAATGTCATATGCTAAAATATGACATAACTAAGTAAATATATTTGATTATTATATGTGGGTTTAGATTTAGAAGTCAATCTAATAAAGCTCTCTTTTAAGAAAAAGATCTATTTAAATAGATAACTAAAGAGTCAACAAGCTTTTAGCAATCTTATTTATAGAAGCAAATATATAAGCTATACTACATAAGTGTATAGAGAATTGGATATGTAGATAGATCTACATATCCATAGAATAGAGACAAAAGGGTATGCGGAATATAGCGCAGTTTGGTAGCGCTCCATCTTGGGGTGATGGAGGTCGCAGGTTCAAATCCTGTTATTCCGAATGAAAACAACAAGTCTAGCACATTTCTAATGAAACTATATCAGCCTATGTATGATAATGCATTTCCATTTTTACAAAGGCAAAAAAGCAAAGAGGGTCTAGATAGTTGCTATTTCAAATTTGTTGTAGCGGGGAAAAGGTGTGAAAACAGGGGGGATTCTATAAGCTCTTTTCCCCGTGTCTTTTTTCTTATGTTTTGCAATTTCAAATGTTATTTCTATCAAGCAATAAGCTAAAGAGTACTCTTAATTCCTATTCTTTATCACTATGTCTGGGGAGATTTCTCTTCAATTACGTAGTAGAAACTTTTTGAACGTCCGCTTAATACAGATTTTGCTAAAGAAAGAGATTTTAACGATTTATCAAGGGATTTCAGTTTCCAAACATAGCTACGAATTCTTTTTTTCGAACAGGAAGTGCGTTTTTTTGGAACTGCCATTTTAGATTCTAAAGTAGCTTTGTTGGCAAATAGTGGCTATATTGATATATTTGGATAGAATGAATATAATGAATGAAGAAAATTAGAATTATCGAGGATTTACAAATATTGAAAAGATTTGGAGAGTCAATAAACTGAAATTTAACTACTTCATTTAGGTTCTTACACTATTATAAAGTGCTTTCATTCCTTCAATTAAAATCGATGGAATCAATTGTAAATCTAATCATATTTTCGTTATATCTGTCAATTCGCAATGTTTTTTTCTTGGAAGAAATATTTCGAATCGTTAATTTCTCCCTGAAGGAGCTATGTAAGATCCGCCCTTTGATGACTGCATTAACCAACCAGGGAGAACCAATATGTACGTTAGAGCCATCGCAAACAAGCAAGACTCTATTCATAGATAGTTTTGTATTGATTCCATATAGATTAAATTTGTAATTGAAATGACAAATGTCGTGGAATCTTCCCGGTTCTACTCGTAATTGGTTTCCTTCAACATCTATAATTGCATATTTATTCACTTCGAACCCACCCCCCCCCTTCTTCCAATTCTTATATCTTTTTTTCTTGTCTCTTTTTGCTTATCTCAAAGAACATATTGAGAAAGAATAATCTTTTTAAACAGTTTTGAAACGTTGCTAAATCTTTTAATTCAAATAAGTATCTATCTCACATCGAAATATTGTCAAGTTTTCCTTTTTTCTAGATATTGGAAAAACTATCGTGATTAGGTTTTTCTTTAGTAACTTCTTTGACGGCATACATTCTATTTGATATTGTTTTCATATCTCCTCCTAAAACAAAAAGCCCCAAATTAGGGGGAAAATAACAATTGAAGCTCAATCTGCTATATCTGTGAAAGAATACGCTTATATTATCCCTTTATGTCCACTATTAGCTTCTTGCTGCACGGGATTAGTGTCCTTCTTTTTTACCAAAGCTACATTAGGGTTTCGTCGCTTGTGCGCATTATTAAATATTTTAGCACTAGCTATTCCTATGTTTGTTTCAATTGTCCTATTTCAAGAACAGATTGTAAGTCGTCCCATAAAGCAATACTTATGGGTTTGGATCTTAAAAAACAATCTTTGTATAGAAATAGGTTTCTTTGTTGATCTGTTTAGTGTAGTAATGGCGCTACTCGTTATTACTATAAGTATATTGGTTATGATTTACACGGATAGCTATATGTGTCATGATCAAGGATACGTCAGATTTTATGCTTATCTAAGCTTGTTTACCGCGTCGATGTCAGGGTCACTCTTTAGTCCTAGTCTTATACAGTTTTATTTGTTTTGGGAATTGATGGGTATGTGTTCATATCTATTAGTAGGTTTTTGGTTCACCAGATCGAATGCTGCAAATGCATGTCAAAAAGCTTTCGTTATTAATCGCATAGGAGATCTTGGTTTACTCCTAGGTATTTTAGGTATATATTGGATAACTGGTACTTTTGAGATTTATGAATTGTGCGAATGATTTGCTGAATTAAAGGGAATTGGATTTGTGAATGTCATAGCTGCAAATATTATGGTTTTTCTGTTTATTTTAGGACCCGTAGCTAAGTCGGCTCAATTTCCGCTTCACGTGTGGTTACCAGATGCTATGGAGGGTCCCACACCGATATCCGCTCTTATCCATGCGGCTACTATGGTAGCCGCGGGTATCTTTCTTATGGCTCGTGTATTTAACTTAATCTTAATGTTACCTTCGTCTATGCTGATTATTTCTTGGATAGGTGGAATCACCGCCTTTTTAGGCGCTACACTAGCCTTTGCCCAGACAGATTTAAAAAAGAGTCTTGCCTATTCTACTATGTCTCAGTTAGGATATATGGTTTCAGCGTTAGGCATTGGTGCCTACCAATCTGCTTTATTTCACTTAATAACGCATGCTTTCTCTAAAGCTTTGTTATTTCTCGGAGCAGGTTCAGCAATTCATTTAGTCGAAAAAGTAGTAGGATATTCACCTAAAAAGAGTCAGAACATGTTTCTTATGGGTGGTCTACGTAAGCACATGCCAATTACTGGAACTACGTTTCTTACAGGTACGCTTTCTATTTGTGGGATACCACCTTTAGCCTGTTTTTGGTCCAAAGATGAAATTATAACTGCAAGTTGGTTTTATTCTCCTATTCTAGGATCAGTAACTTCTAGCACAGCAGCTCTTACGGCATTTTATATGTGTCGTATTTATCTCCTTACATTTGAAGGAGATTTCCGTGCAATTAAGCTGAAGTCTTTTAGGTTTGATAAATCTTTTTATTTAGCGGATAGTAGTAGTATTAACCTTTGGGGTGAGGGTGAACTTAAGTCCGCGGTAAAAGGGAGAATTAGTACCATGCTTACAAGGTGTGATTTCTTGGGTGTAGAAACCCTTTTTTATCCATATTTAAAACAAAAAGGCAAAACTAGTCAGGTTTTTTATGATTACAGATTAAAAGAATCAGATTTAGCCATGACACTTCCTCTTATTCTGCTTTCAATACCTGTTATATTTATTGGTTTTTTTGGTATTGATATTCCTCAGGAAACCATCAATTCTAGTGTCTCTTTCAAATGGTTAAGGACTGAATCTTTTTTATGGAGCTTTAATCCTTATTTAGTTTCTTTCCTAGAAACCGTTAAGAATTCTTTTGGTTCATTAACAATATCTTTTATTGCTATGTTTAGCTCTTTCTACATATACAAGATATATTTCTATGGGAAAGCACATATACTCCACGATAATAAAGAGGTTATTGTGGTTAATAAATTAATTACTAAATTCATTCAATTTATCGAATCGTGGTCACTAAATCGGGGTTATATTGATCATTGTTATAACATTTTCTTTGTCCGTAAATTATCATCTTTAAGTAACAAAATCCTAAGTTTTGATCGTTATATAGTTGATTCTCTTGCCAATGCAATTGGCGCCTCAAATATTTTGGGAGGCGAAAGTATACGATACGTGGGAAGTGGTAGAATATATCATTATCTAGCATTATCAATGTTTGGAACTATTTCATTGTTGATGCTATGGATATATTACAACTAGTTGTTGATTTTCCAATTCCCCCTTTTCCATAAACTGCTATTTTCGTCTCACGAAGCTCCAATTCGCATTCATTTCTCCCGACTATCCTGCATCTTCCCCCATATCTCTATTTTATTTTTGCTTCCCTTATTCCCCCGATTTAGAGTCCTCAAAGAGTTTCCTTCCATGATATGAAATGAAGGTGGAGAGAGAATCTTGCGACTATTCTATTCTACTACGCCTCTTGGGAGGGGGAAATAGAAACCACTGATGGTTGATTGATCAATACGAATCATAGGGGGGGATTGTGAGGTTGATCTTAACCTTATCTCGGCCAATTGACCCCCCCCCCATGCACATGAGTCGGGGGCCCTTCCATTCGAATGGGATTGCTATCGCTACTGCCTCTAACTATAATGGGAGTTAGGGCGTACACGAAGTTTATGAGATGGCAGAGAAAGCTTAACTCCTTCCAGATAATTGGCTTACGGAAGGGAGGCATTTCTGGGACTGAGATTTTCCTCGGTAGCTCAGCGGTAGAGCGGTCGGCTGTTAACCGATTGGTCGTAGGTTCGAATCCTATCCGGGGAGATTCGTATCTACGTCGAGCCAGTAAAGTAATAGGAATAGTAGAGTTGCATTTCATAAATATGCCAACTCAAGTCGCGTTGGACCATGCCCACCAATCATTGAATGGTGTACCATCGTGCCTACTTCAAGCCTCAACAATAACGAATGGAGACGGGAATACTGGTGGCGCGTCCTACCCCCCCACTCCCTGAGTATCTATAAGGATCTCCTTGAGGCTTTTTTTTTTAGTTTTCACTTCAAATCAATCCGGTGTATCCAATGACTGGACTGAGCAAATTAAGAAGTCAACTCGGGAGTCCAAAAGATCTCTTAGTTGGCAGAAATCTTGCGGAATAACCTATACCCCCAATCCTATCTTTTGGTGAAGAGACTCCTATCATATTTCTATAGTAACTGGTCTCCAAGTTCTCTTTAATGCTGAGATTATCCTTTCCGCATCAGTAGAAAGAAAATAGAGATCTTCCTTCTACTGATTTGGCTTTCAATTCTATGGCTGGAGATTTAGACGGGGTGGGGGATATCTAGGTGGGAAAACAGCAGTTGTTTCATGACATCGAACTCTCATGAAGGAATTGTTTCATTGTTCGATCCAGTGCTGCTTTACCAAACCGAAACGGATTGGATAGATATTCATAAGTTTCAAGTAATATATTATATATAAGAAAATCCCGAGATGGGTAACGGTTCCGTGTTATCCATTTGTTTCTATGAGCCAGAAGCCTAAACCGAATAAATCGTTCCGGGAAATCCTCCGCTACCGCGTAGCAACCCAAACGAACGGGAGTAAATAGCTGTGGATATTGTAGATGTATATCTACAGAAGAGGTTTCCCTGATGTATCCGGGATCTCGCCCCTCCTCATCCAAAGGGAGATTCTTCCACCGATAGTCGGGTTTCAGTTTCGGATTATCTTCGCGATAGAGGAAGAAATCTTTAATTTTCTTATTTGACATCTTATGAAGGCGCTGCCTTCTCATACCGTAAATGGTGTGAAGCCTCCGCGCCAGTTCTTTTGTCGATAACAAGTTGCGGCGCGGGGGAGGGATGTTAGGGTCTGGCTGGAACAGAAGCATGGGGTCCCAGATGAAGCGCCCCCCAAAGAGTCGAGTCGTTTCATGAGATCGATTGCAATGTGTTTCATACTCATTAGATGAGTCGCCATAGATTCCTAATTCGAGAAATTGCTCACGTAACAACAAGTTATCTAATCGGTTTTCCAATCTTTTGATGGAGTTATCTGTTCCATCAGTGACAGATTTCTCAAAGCTGAAAAGATACCCGTCTTTCTCGCGCCACTTTGTTTTTGCCCCCTTAATCTTATTGAATTCGAGATCTTGTTGGGATATATAATTCTGATTGTAGCAAAGGAGAATTAAGTTATACAAATGGTTGGGTTCGGATAATACCCCCATCAATTGGTAAGTTCCGCTTCGCAGGAAACGGAGACGCCAAGACTTGCGGGACCAAGTAATCTCACGCGATATCTCTGTCGTCGAGTTTCTTAATTCGGGTAACTGTTGCATCTCGAAATCGGTTAGACTACTCAGTCTCCTTCTTCTCATAGATTTGGAAGAGCGACTTGGGGAGGTTACACTTGGGCAAAACTTGGTTTTTCCAATAGGAAAGGGGGTAGGAAAACTATTACTGCGTTGATTCCCGGCCTTACAAATCTCTGGACTTGAGAATTTAGTTGGGAGGTTTTCTAGGATACCACAAGCTAGGTTTAAGTCATTTTCTACAAGTTTGTTGAGAACCATGAGATTCTCTCTTTTCTCCATATCCATTTTGAACGAATCGTGAGCTACTAATTTGGCTAGTACCTCTAGGAGATGCGAAAACATAGTGAATTCATCAATTGTTGATTCGTTTCTTAAAGGTTCCACATACCAGTTAGACAAGTAATAAAATCGCATCTTTGACGCGTCACGACCAATAAATGGGATATTTGTGGAATAAAGATCTATCAAACTATTCCTCGGAGTGGCTTCCGCCATCTTGTAGGAAGAGATTTCCCATTCAGAATCAGATTCCATTTCATTGCCCATATCACTAACAGTCGAATGTTGCCTATGCAAAGCTAATCCAATTGCGTTCCCACATAAAAACTTTTCCCTTTTGGAAGTACCTATTAATAACGCTTCATTAGCGAGAAAAAAGAAATCTCGTTTACTATAACCTGCAGTTTCAGACACAGTACTCTCAAGAAGAGACGGATTAGCCCCTACCTCAAAACCTTTGATACGTAATAGAATCGACAATTCTTTCTGACGTTGACGCCCATTGAACTTCCGAAGATTTATTAATTAGCTTAACCGATTCGGAGCTACTGAAGCTGGATCTATCCTCGCAGGCACGTGAGTCGTGGCAATAACGACGGTCGCTCGGATGTCGGAGTTGCCGAGCTTGTGACCAATACTCTTCAAGATTCGGCAAAGTAAAAATTTGGGATCAGCTTCTAGCTTATTATACGAACGACAAATATTCAATTCATGAATATCTTGAATCCATGGTGTACAGGGAGACATCTCTCTTGCTATTTCGAAGACGATATCTAATCTGTGTACGCTCTCTTTCGAAATGAAATTTCCACGTACATTTCTGAATCTGAAGAAAGATCGGTTGTATATCAACTTCTTTAGTGGTAGTTTCACCAAGGGAAAGTAGGAGTTGAATGCTACATCTCTAATGATGGAGGATCGGCCAGTTTCTACAGGTCCTACTAGTAAGATTCCTTTAGGTAGCAATAATCCCGATTGGAGTGAAATAGGTATGTCACGACATGGCATATTTAGTAAATTATCTCTCCGCCTTGTTGTTGTTGAAAATACAATATTTCTCTCAAGGGCGGAAAAAGCCCACTTCTCCACAGGATCCAACTTACGAATCTTGTGACCCAATAGATCATTTTGCCAGAATTGAAGTAAGTATGCCAAAACATTGGATCTTCCTTGTAGGTAAGGTTCATGAAAGATATTGTTGCTCAACAAATCAGAATTGGATTTCGATCTCGATGCATACCTGTAGAGAATATGAGCCGTTACTAAATGTTGAGTCAGTAGTTCTTTCTTACTCTCTAAGATATCAGAGCTTTCCCTACGAAATATCCATGAATCAAGTTCATTTTTCACGAGAAGGAAGAAAATTAAATTACTTACACGATTCAAGAATCTATTCAAATAATGAATTAGTAGATCTCTCGTTAACATTTAGCTTATCGGGGGGGAATACATTACCTTTTTTAAATAGGATCTACGCATCGGGTCTGTTAAATATTCAATAGTATCGAAACGTTTCCACGAATGAAAGGAATTGGAACCCGAAACGGCAGACAAAGGATGTTTCAATGACGCGAGAACACATAATATTGAAAGGATATAGCAATAGAAGATAGGCCTATTGGAAAATTGAGATACCGACCATTCCCCCGGATGTAATATCTCCGCTTTGTTAGGGATTTTTCTGAGAATGAGAAGATCTGTCTTGGATGGTATAGTATGAATAGAATGACTTCCGAATCTCAACCCTAACCTTTGCAGGCTTTGGAGTAAATAACCCTTTGTGCCACTTACTAAATCCCTAGCAATTCCTCCAAAAATCTTAGGAAGATCATGATTTGAGTCGTAACTTATCTTAAGTACTATTTCTGGATATGTTTCTCCAATTAGAGCACAAAAGTATCTCCACCAGGTAGGGGTGAAAAAGAGGGGTATATAATCTCTCAATAAGCCCCATTTTTTGGCGATACTGTCTTTCCAGAAGATCCAAGAGATCTTATATCTGTTCAAATCTTTTGATACTTCATTAAAATTGATGAAATGGAACGGGCGAGTATCTTTTTCCCGGGCAGATGAATCTGCGAACCCCACATCTTTGCGGAGAACCTCCTCACCAAAACCAAAAGGTCTTGCTATAAATATTGATGTTACATCATTGCATAATGAGAATCTTAGCGACCAATAAGGTGTATCCAATTCCTCCGGTTCCCAAAAATACTCAATAGACAAACCATTTTGATGAACTCGATTCCCGGTGGAATCATTCCCTGGGTCTAATCCATCTTTAACAAATCTCTCAGAATTGAATCGATCTAATACCAGATTCCGACCAGGTTGGGTTCGATGATGATCTGACCACGAGTCGGAGTTTACCGACGCCTCCCCTAAAGAAACTCCATCGTTACTACACGAGGATAGGAACGAGTCTGTCGCTTTACCAGGGGATGAGCTCAAACTTGCCAGTAACCCATTCAGAGGCAAGATAGAATTGCGAAGTCCATCTAAATGAGTTACTATCGTCGCAGATTTATGCAGATTAGGAGACATAAATCGAATTAGCGTGAGTAAGTGACCAGATACCTCCCCTACCGTTTGTTTCGAGAACTTGGATGATAACGAATCTGACAGTTGGGGATGAATCAATGAGATGATATCAGGTGAGATGGCTTTCTCATCGGAGCCTACAAAAAAGTTTTCTAACACGTTGAGATAACTACTGCTGCAGTTCCTGACTAAGAAACCCCCTTCGATTTTCGGGATGAAGTTGTTTCCAGAACGGCTCCGTATAGGTGAGTGGTTTCTCTCATTCATTTGATCGGAAATATTTTTTGGGATACCCCCACTAATATTCCTAATTGGATTCCCCTCACGACCTAAATCATACAGAAAAAGATTCCAAGATTGCCTCCCCATAATAGAAAGAGCCTCGCTCGAGAATCCTGCTCGGATAGCTTCGATGCGAGGCAACCCGAGAATGGTGGGATTAAACGCAGGTTTTAGTGCGGTCGAGGAGCCTATCGATTGTTGATTTGTTAACGGTTTAAACCCGACTAGGAAACTTCTTCTTTCTTCAAGAGTTGTTTTGAAAGAAAGTATCTGTTTGTCAATGTAACCTTCGGTTAAACCTGAGAAAGAATCACCCTCAATATGATCCATTTTGTTCAATGTCTCAACATCTATGTCGTCCAATTTTTCGATACAGTAAGCGATGGTATCTATCATACCTTTATGGCGAATAGCTTCAGCAACAATCATTTCAGAAAGAAATAACACATTGAGAAATCGATGAAGATATCTCTTGGTATGTCGATTGGTACTACGTAGGCTGACGCGAGTAGTACTTAACAACCCGTCTCCCACTATTGACATACGGCATATTAATTCCTCCAATTCGTACTTCATTGCTTTTCCCAAGAATTTCCCGACAGGTGACAAATTCGCCGTCGCATTGAGCCATTTATGCATATTGGATTGGACATTCTTACACTCACCAATTTGGAAGGTAACATATTCATTTGATAAACACTCTACGTCATCCTTCCACTTGAATACTGTTTATTCAGTTGCAATTCGTGTCAAACTGGTGTATTCTCCGCCAACTGTACAGCCATCCAACCAATATTTGAGTCGGGATAAATATTCAGTGGATAACGTGCAGAAATAATCGTGGAGAAGAGATATGTATGTAAAACAGATAGGTATTATTCTATTTTGCCCATATAATCTAACTGGAGAATATCTCGAATCTAGGTTCCCTCCTCCTTCCAATTTGTTTAGAAAATTAGTAATCTCGTTTCGATTAGTTGTTTTCTTAGGTATCTTGAGAGATGTTTTAAAACAGTTAAGGTTTGATTTCGCAATTATGAGAAAGAAGTCAGTGAGTCGGTTTATTATTGGATTGCTAACTTGTGGATAAGCGTATAGAACAGGAAAGACTTTCTTATCTTCTTCATACTCTAATTCGGATATAGAGTTGCAAAACAACTTCGTTTTTTCATGAGACATAAACAAAGACAAGTTGGAAAAGGCTTCTTGTTCAGAGGAAAACGGCGATCCATCCCCTCGGCGATCGGCTGAATCTGCGGATTCCAATAACGCTCTTTTACAGGAGTCCAATACTACGGGACTTGATGAATCGTTTCCAAGCCATATTGCTTGTAGCCGACCCAGATCTTGCCTGTTACGAATTTTGCAGAGAGGTGGCGACTCTAAATTGTTTGGGTGGCAGTCACTTCCGCTCTTGGAAACTATAACTTGTTTATAGGATTTGAAAAACATAAGCAAATCTTTCAAAAGCCTACCCCCACCAACCACTTGAATCTCTTCAGATTCATACTTGAATCTATCCCCGCCAAAGAAATCCTTTTTTATGCGTGCCTTCCATCTACCGGGAAGCAAGGGAGTCGTGACATCATCATAACGAATGCTCATCTCTTCCTCTGAAGAATCCGCAGAGATTGAGATCTCTTTGTTCGAACCTAAGTAGTAGGGAACTGGTACTCTTCCCTCCTCATTTCTTCTAAAAGAGAAGAATCTCTCGAATAGAAGGAAGCAATCGTAGGGAAAATTGTCATAATTCTCTGTATGTTTCTTTCTTATCCCGTCACCTCCATTAATGACTTTTGCTAATACAAAACTTCTCTCGATCGAATCCTTGTCGCTTAAGGAATGCATGAGAATTGGTATTGACAGCAACATCAACATTTCCAGGATGATGCTACCACCCCTCATTACTGAATGACGAAAATTATGTAGAAACAATGAACTTAGAAATCACAAGTCAGATAATCTGATAAAAGGTTTAGTAGTGGAAACCGGACTAACTACAAGTTCTTCGAGATGTTGGTTTTTCAATGATTCGGAGAAGTACTTTAATGCATCGACTTCGACGAAGTCCCAAACTTCAGATGAATAATCTGGGCCCCTTACTTCTACTCGTTCGTCTACCACCTTTCTCATCATAGTTTCTTTCCCTTATTAGTTCCGAGACTATTTCTCTACCTATTATCCATATTTATTATATTATATGAAGAATCTTGAGAATTTCAAGATGGAATGAAAAGAATCTATCAGTCGAGTCTGGTTATTTTCGTAAATAGCCGCATCCAAAGCTGAAATGAGATTGGGAATTCTCAGATGTCATTATCTAATAGACCCATATCTATCCCACCCCACTCAACAAATAAATATTCTCGTTCCAAGCGATAAGCGAGCGGATCGGTATTATTGTATTCCCCCCGGATGGGCGAACGACGGGGATTGAACCCGCGCGTGATGGATCCACAATCCATTGCCTTGATCCACTTGGCTACGTCCGCCCCTTCTTTCTGTGACTTGTTAAGGAGGTCCTCGAGGATGACCGAAGTCCATTCGTTAAGCTAGATAGATGATTCTTTGATTGATACACAACCATATCAACTCCATCCATATAGTTAAAAAGACAACATAGAATCTGCAAAATGGGGAATGTACTCCTAACTTCTTCTACCCAAAAGTTGAGGGGTTTTAAACATTTTGCAAATAGAATTAAAAACTCTTCCCAATTCAGTAATAAATCCCGATATTTTAACTCTTCGTTCTTCTCAATCTGAGGTGGGAAACCGCTGACCGTGAGATTGATTGTCACGGGCCGTTATCCTCTTTTCTTTCCGTTCTACCGTACGAGCCAGCCTTCTCTACTTCTTTTTTCAGTGGATACCAAACCCTATTTCCCAATTTTGGGAAATAGGGTTTGGTATCCAGTTGTGCTACATAACCAGACGGATATTACCCGTCTATAAGAGGGGCTTCGAAAGAAGCTAAGTCTAGGGGGAAATTATGAGCGTTACGCTCATGCATGACTTCCATACCTAGGTTAGCACGGTTTATGATGTCAGCCCAGGTGTTTATAACACGGCCTTGGCTGTCAACCACGGATTGGTTGAAGTTGAAACCATTCAAATTGAATGCCATAGTGCTGATGCCTAAAGCGGTGAACCAGATACCTACTACGGGCCAGGCAGCTAAAAAGAAGTGTAGAGAACGAGAATTGTTGAAGCTAGCATATTGGAAGATCAAGCGACCAAAGTAGCCGTGAGCAGCTACAATGTTGTAAGTCTCTTCTTCTTGGCCGAACTTATAACCTGCATTGGCAGACTCGTTCTCAGTGGTTTCTCTAATCAAACTGGAAGTTACCAAAGAACCATGCATAGCACTGAATAGAGAGCCGCCGAATACGCCAGCTACACCCAACATGTGGAAAGGATGCATAAGGATGTTGTGCTCAGCCTGGAAAACGATCATGAAATTGAAAGTACCGGAAATGCCCAGAGGCATACCGTCAGAAAAACTTCCTTGACCAATTGGGTAGATCAGGAAGACGGCAGCAGCTGCTGCGACTGGAGCTGAGTAAGCAACAGCAATCCAAGGGCGCATACCTAAACGGAAGCTTAGTTCCCATTCGCGACCCATGTAGCAAGCTACACCAAGTAGGAAGTGAAGAACGATCAGTTCGTATGGACCACCATTGTAAAGCCATTCATCGACGGAAGCTGCTTCCCAGATTGGGTAGAAATGTAACCCAATAGCTGCAGAAGTAGGGATGATAGCACCGGATATAATATTGTTACCGTATAGCAAAGAACCAGAAACAGGCTCGCGAATACCGTCAATATCTACAGGAGGAGCTGCGACGAAAGCGATGATGAATACGGAGGTTGCGGTTAGTAGGGTGGGAATCATCAAGACACCGAACCATCCGATGTAAAGACGGTTTTCGGTGCTGGTGATCCAGTCGCAGAAGCGACCCCATAGGCTTGCGCTTTCGCGTCGTTCTAAAGTTGCGGTCATGGGAATTCTCGGTTTTCGAAAAGGAGTTAGTGATTCCCCAAGCTAGTAAGCCTGTTATTTTGTAGTGTATCACAAAAAGATATCTGTGTCAACCAGAATTGATTGAGTCTCTAGAATTACCGAATACAGAAGCTTCTTACCCGTATCTCGATATTTATTGTTACTCCTTTCACAACCTGGATTTCCTAAAACAAGGGGAAGGGGAGAAATGATATTTCTCTCCTAAACGATGCACGCTTCTAACCCTAATTGCTGTCGGTCTCTAAGAAACTAATTCCGTTCGCGCCAAGCCTTTTCACGAACGAAGCACTCCACAGCTTGGGCTTGGCATCGACCAACGTGTTGCAGATATTGCAAAAATTAACGAACTGAGAAGGAAGTAGTCGTCAACCCCTCAATCATCCATTTCTGCGTAGTGTTTTTTGACTCCTCGATCTTTGCCCCTCGATTCCAATCCACAATCTTTTTCTTTTTGTTGTGGATTGGAACTAATCTAAACAAAACTAACGGAAGTGGGCAAAAGCTTTGTTAGCTTCTGCAACTTTATGAGTCTCCTCCTTTTTCCGTATGGCACTACCGGAATTTCTGGCGGCATCCATCAATTCATCACTCAATCTTAAAGCCATACTTCGACCTGAGCGTTTTCGACACGCGATCAATGACCACCGGATGGCCGATGCTTTTCCTTTTGCAGGTACTACTTCAACGGGAACTCGATAAGTTGATCCACCTACACGTTTGGTTTCTGTAACTACATCGGGAGTTACCCCACGCACAGCCTGTCGTAGAACAGACAGTGGGTTCCTACTTGTCTTTTATCTAATCCGCTTCATAGCCTGATAGAAAATCTGATAAGCTCGTGATTTTTTGCCGTTTTTTAGAATACGATCAACCAGCATGTTTACTAATCGATTACGATAAATTGGATCCGATTCAATATTTCTAATTTCGTTCACGACACTGCTCCAATGTACCATGAGTTTACAAAGACTTCAAGCAATCTTTCTTCTTCCTTCCCAGCGGTGTCTTAAGCTACTATTTTGGCTTCTTCACTCCATATTGTAGAGTGGATCCACCGGTTAGTGAGGGATCTCCCCCCAAACTGCACGTGCGACTTTCGCCGAATACAGCTTTCCATATGATTGAGTAACAACTACGTTTTCAACCAATTTTTGTTCGTTACGCAAATCATATTTGCTCATTGCACATTGAGCATCCGTCTCCTCTTCTTCCACGGAGAAGGGATAAATAAGTATGGGAAGGGGAGATCTCGCAATTCAGTGATCTTACCAGTAATGTCCGTAGGTTTCCTAATCCAATCGGTAGATGTAGACAAAGTCTCCGCCGAAGAGTCGTAGTCTTAACCCGAACCTGTTCCAGAGGGGAAAGGCTCCTTAGATGAGAGTACGGGTAAAACTCAACTTCACCTGCTAGAGTAAAACACATTAGACACCAAGTTGTCTCATGCAAAGAGATGGGTAATAGTCAATCTTTGCAGTAGCAGGCTTCAGTCCCCTGGCAATGCTGGGTCGGCTACACATTTAACATATCAGAACAACTGATACGGAATCATCGCGATGATACGAGTTGTGACAATGCTTTGCGACGCACTGGAACGCCCCTTTTTACGATCTTTCACTCCTACAGCATCTAAGGCTCCTCTAACGATGTGATACCTAACGCCGGGTAGGTCTTTAACCCTTCCGCCTCTCACCAGGACCACCGAATGTTCCTGCGAATTGTGTCCAATACCTGGTATGTAAGCCGTTACCTCAAACTTGGAGGTTAATCGAACCCTGGCGACTTTACGTAGGGCAGAGTTTGGTTTTTTCGGTGTAGTTGTGAAATAGTCGACAGCTACAAGGTCGCTATACAAAACCGTACATGAGATTCCCACCTCATACGGCTCCTCGTCATTCAATTACTGTTGAGGGGAGGAACTCTTTACAATTGCTTCCAACTACAAGTACAAAAATCAATTTATGGAATAAATCTTACCCTTTTTCCTCGCAAGTTCATTTTGTTTCGCCCTTGTGCCCCCGGATTGCGAGAAGGCGACGCAGATAGAGAACTGGAAAATCTCTCAAATTCGCGCATGGGTTTACCGATGCAACGAGTTTCTCGCCTTTGCGCCAGTAATATGAGGCAGATTGAATATGGAGGAGATTGACGAGTCGGTATCAGCTTATCCACATCATTAATCATTTTTGGGAAGGAATTCAGAGGCACTCACTCTCGTTCTTCATTTCGTTCCGACAAAGCTACCTGCCTGAGGAGGATTCGTCAACCTAACGAGCTATCCAATACAATATCATTAATAATTTAATTAGGTGAACTAAGAAATAACAAATGGATCCTCGGGCAAAGGCGAACGCTCGTCTAAATAGAATAAGGATTTACGTATCGATAGCAATTCTTCGTCTACAACTAAATTGTTTATATCCTGGTGAGGATTAAAAATTATATGCCATTTTGAATCTAAAATAAAAAACTGTATATATCTTTGCTCAATTTTGTCTAAAATTTGCTCCCAAGTAGTATCCGCTGCCAAATGATTTTCAGAAAGCTTTACAATCTTAGGGATAAAGTTTTTTGGTAAATAATTTAATATATCATCCTTAGTGAGTAAAGGCTCCACTTGCCTTCGTAAAGTTTAAAGTATTTAGAGACATTTGCTTACCGCTAGAGGTATTCACGGTCCATAAAATGCTAAAGTAAGCCACTGATCCTGGCTTAACCTCAAATTTAGCTTTAAGCTGTTTGTTTTCAGGGACGGAAAAATTCTAATTTTCAAGAAAATCTTTGATAATAGCATTGATCTTTTCTGCAATTATCAAGTCTTTTTGATATAAATCTGGATATTCAAGAGTGCCTTTACACTTACCAGATTTAGTAATTTTATAAACCTCATGAACACTCTTAGTTCCAAAAAACTTATTACTCAAATATGCGGTACCTGCGTAAGAAAAGTAAGGGCATACTATAAAAAAAGGCAAGAGCGGATGGGAACTAAACTTCCGGGGAGATTTGCATAAATTCGCCAAGGAGTACAATGAATCCCAGGATGGTACTTTTTGTCAATTGCGGCAGACTGGCTTCTTTTGACCTAAGATTTGCGATTGACGGGATGCCCTCCTGGTGGGTATTTTAGAGGACACGTTTGGCACTGAGTTCGCCGTTGGTTGGTTAATGCTCATGCGTCTCGCTAGGCAAGCTTAACTGGAAGGGTGAAATGGCGGTTTATTTTCTGCGGCACTTTCCCTAAGGAGATTTCCTCGCTGGTTACTAGCCAGCATCACGTCTTTATGGAGTCCGGACTTTCCTCGAAAGATTCTTATTTCGCAACTGCACGACCACTATGTCAGATTATGATGGAAAAGGGGTTCTCGTCAATAATTTTCTTTTAGAGATTTTCTTATTCAAACCGCTAAATAAGCTTTTCAATTACCTTATACCACTCTTTTGAAAAACAAACACGTACTAATTACGGAAGGAAATGGATGATGTCAACACCTTAGCTCTTATTTCTTCGCAAAAACGGGCATACCCAGCCATTGCAGATGTCCCCGATATTCGGTTTATTACGTCTTTCCAACAGATTCAGAGAAATCCCGATAGCAAGCGAGTTTTGCTTGAATGCAAACATTCGAAGGAGTTGGCACCATCGAGAGAGACTTACACGGAAGCTCTCGATCAGTGGCAGTTACCTGAAGGGTGGGGTTATGAGATCTTAAACCAGATAGAGGGCGAGATCCAAGCAATGGATACTAGATGGACGCGGGCCCAGAGGAAAAGGATAGGCTCTCAGGCGTTCCTGAAGGCAATAGAAGAACGATTGCGTCGGTTTCTGAAGCAGGTTCGAACCAAAGAGCGGGGGCTTCCATTCCTGAATGGGATCCTAGTGCCTGGGGGCTCAGCAACCAATCTAAGGCCACCAGGGCCTGGTTGGGTGTGCACTTGTTACGCGGGGATCACACTTAATCAGTGTACACGGCTCACGGACATACAGAAGCGGTTCTTACTTACCCTAATGGATGGGAACCCATTTAAGATTAACATACTGCGGAGTTTCTTATACCTAGTGTTCACATTAGAGACCCGGGAGCAGTTTGGGCTCTATCTCTGGGGGCCGGGGGCTACGGGAAAGTCAACGCTTACCCAACTGCTAGAATACATATTAGGAGAGACATGTGAAACCCTTGACGTAAGTAGGATAGCCAATAGGTTTGAGTTGACACTAATTGAAGGGAAATCGCTTCTTCTTCTTCCAGACGTGACCCGGAAACCCAGTGGCGCGGCAGCCAGCATACTCAAGAAGATGATGTCTAGTGATAGGGTAACAGTAGAAGCTAAAGGCAGACCGGCTGAATCAACTAAACCCCACGCCAACATAATCTTTACGGCCAACTGGAAATGGCCAGACGTGGATGCGACAAGCGGGGGTAGGCGAAGGATTCTCTTCTTACAAACACCTCGAACAGTTACCCGAAGGGATCCATGCCTGCTTGACAGGCTCCAGGAGGATGCCAGTGGGATAGTAAATTGGGCGTTAAGCACGCCACCCAAGCTTACCCAAATAGGCAATTGTGTAGAAGCCATTAACGAGCTGACTGGGGGTGGGGCCGATAGCTCGGGCCTAATTGAGTGGGTAAACCGGGCCGTCAAGTATGCCCCTGGGGTCGAGACTGCGCTGGGAGCAAAGAAAGTACCCCTTCCCGGGTCATTATATGAGAGCTATATCGGTTATACAGAGGCCCAGGGGTTGGAGCCCCTTCTATTCAACCATTTCGGGGACGCACTAGAGGATTTTATTAGGTCGCAGGGGTATCGGGACATAGGGATAAAGAGAAGGAATCAGGGAAGGATAGTGAGAGGTCTAAGCCTGAGTGAGGGGCAACCTATTAGGAGGAACGAGCGGACAAGGGTAATGAAACAACTGATGGAGATGGAGCCCTGGGAAGGGTATGGGAGAGATCAGGAAGAGTGGGAACGAAGGGGGTGCGAGACTATCGATGATATTGACTATGATTCGAACGAGACCATACCCGGGGACGAAGGCAGATCCAACAGTGTCGATAGTGTCGATAGTGTCGATAATGTCGATGATGTCGATAGTGTCGGCAGTGTCAGCAGTGTTGGCAGTGTAAACAGTGTACCTACTCCCACTAATACAATAGGCAACCACCAAGAAGAAAGCAGTAAGGAAGAAGATAGAGAGAAAGAAGATAGAGAGAAAGAGAGCGTTGGAGAAGAGAGAGAGAAAGAAAGTGTTGGAGAAGACGGTATATACAAGAGCCTTACCCCGGAAGAGGCCATTAAAACACAAGAGTTTCTTAGTGCACATCCCGACCTAATAGAGGCATTAGGCCGGGAGGAGGAATGGTCGGAAGACCAGATAGTCGAATGGTTGGTGTCTAACATCCGAATAGGACCGGGTGTACAGGAAAAGATCGGAGCCCTCTATGAGGAGATAGAAGGAAGGGCATATACAGAGAGCTTACTGCCACACCCCTTGGAGCTTAGCACTACCCTATCAGGGGTTCCCTACCCGTTAGCGGCACCCTTGGCCCAGGGGAGGTCTCGTTTAGCGGCTACACCGCAGCGTTACAGGCACCTAATCGAGCTACTTAACCAGGAATGTGCCACCCTCGTGAACGCTAGCTACATGTTGTTCCGAGCTTTTCACCCGGGAGCGAGCACATACTTCGGCCGAAAGAGCCCTGTTAGCCACCTGTTTGCCACCTCCTACCTGGAATCGGCCAGTTACGCAAGGCTTATCCCCAAGAATGAGCTAGGCTCTGCCACCATAGCCAACCTAAGGCGCGATATCAAGCGGGTGATAAAGAGAGCCGCAGACCAGCTAATCCTTCCGAGATGGCTTGTTTTGGAAGAAATCGATATGGTTGCCTGCCACACGGGGATCTATGCGGGCCTCATGGGGGCAGCGAAGGCACCTAATACGTGGGATGCGTATGGGTCTGGCTCCTTCTGGTCCTTCATTTACAAGAAGTGGGGTGATACATTTGATTGTCCTAAGCCGTTGCTGAAGAGGATTGTCTACTCCGGTTTGAATGGGGCCAGCTTAGTAAGCAGGCAGGGGGCTATCAGTGAGAGTGTCAAGGAGGCGTATAGCAACAAGGATCTATCAGGCGGTGGCAAAGACTTTGAATCGTACCTTCGGGGAGTCCTCTCTCACCCTATCTTGCAAGAGTTGGCCTACTTCCAAGCAACGGTTGGATCCTGGGATTCTGTTCACCTCCCAACCCGACTAAGCCCTTACTATGGCAAAGCCGAAGAAGAGTCTAGCCGAGACCGCCCTAAGGGCAGCAGATACCATGAGGGCCTCTTAACCTCCCGGATCCTAGTCTCTCACGAGGTGGTCTTGCTCTCATATATAGCGGAATACATGGAAAGCAAGCGCCTTGGTATACCGCTTAGCTACGAAAATGACGGGTTGGTCTTATTAGTTCGCCAAAGCCCAATCAATGAGAGCATAGCTTCTTTAGATGCCTATCTTAGAAGCATTAGCCTCTGTTTCCTTGGGGTGGAAATCCCGGTTGAACGAAAGATCTAAGCACCCTCAACACTCTTGGCACCTCTGACACTGTCGACACTATAGACACCATCGGCACTATCGACACTATCGACACTCTGGCCCTTCTCGACCTTCTCGACCCGTTTGAAACCGCTTCCATCGGGGAAGGGAAGGAGAGACCCTCTTTCCCCTTTCTGCTGAGCTGAGCCCCTGCTTCTCGTCAAAGTTCACTTCTCATACATATACATACTAACCACTGAGGTGATTCTCCCATGATTACTTTCTTTAGTTCCATTGCCCAGTTCTTCGGCCTTATGGGCCTGTTTAAGTACATCTTGGACCAGGCTACTTTGAATGCTCTCCGACAAATGGTCATGGTTATGAACCAAATAGCCCAAGCGCAGCCCTCCTCACTCCCTGAAGCCGAAAAGAAGCGCCTCCTTACGGATATAAG